GTCAATCTCATGGAATTCGCTATTGGGAGAAATAATATCTGGAGCTACATCTAATCTAACAAAATATTCAATGTGGAATGATAAGTTAATATGTAATTCTATTACTCTCTAAAATAATAAAAAGTAATAATTTAATATCGAATTCAAACAAAATCTGAAAGAGAGATCGTGCTGTAATGAATAAATATTTGAAGAATTAATGGAAAATCAAAACTTTCGTGGTCAGGAGATCGAACGAGGAGCCGTATGAGGTGAAAATCTCACGTACGGTTTTATGGAGTGACGGTAAAGGTAACTTATCCGTCGACTCTTCCACTACGACCCCAAAGAAACCAAACTCCGCTTTACGGAAAGTCGCTAGAGTACGATCAACCTCTGGATTTGAGATCACCGCTTATATACCAGGTATCGGCCATAATTTGCAAGAACATTCAGTAGTATTAGTGAGAGGAGGAAGGGTTAAAGATTTACCCGGTGTAAGATATCATATTGTTCGAGGAACCCTAGATGCTGTGGGAGTAAAGGATCGTCAACAAGGGCGTTCTAGTGCGTTGTATTATTATCTAAGACTTGCATCATTCCATGACGATGCCATGTTAATTGCTAGGAACATGTAGATTATGTAGCTAACCCAATAACGGAAGTTTCGTAAGGGGACCAGAGCAGGCTACAATAAATAAAACCATGAAATTGATTTAAATTATATATCTAGATCTAGGGTTTAATTATTATGACACATTACCTGGGGAGTTTCCCTGCGTTAACGGGGGGTTAAAGAAACTTTACTTTATTAGAACAAGTTAAGGTCAGATAGCAATAATTCCAAGCACTGATTCTTCAACACTATTTTTAAACCTGAAGATTTTATTGTATAGATACATGAAATACAAGATTTCCAACTGTAACGGAAAATGGGGAAACGGATACTCGATCGAAAGCGAGTAAATATCATTCCGTACAAATAGATATTCTATTAATATACGTAATGTATGATTTAAAATCTATTGTATATAGTGAAGTGGAAAGCCGTATTCGATGAAAATCGTATGTACGGTTTGGAGGGAGATCCTTCGCGACTCGAATGAATGATCCACCCTACAATATGGAGTGAGAAGGCCGAAATGAATCATTAATCCCTAACTTTAATGAGAGAAATTACTAATAATAAATTATTTCTCGTACTTATGTCACGTCGAAGTAATGCGAGAGAAAGAGATGCGAAAGCTGATCCGGTTTATCGTAATAGATTAGTCAACATGTTAGTTAACCATATTCTTAAGCACGGGAGAAAATCATTGGCTTATGGAATTCTTTATAATGCCATGGTTAATATTGAGCGAAGGACGAAAAACAATCCACTATCCGTTTTGCGTCAAGCAATACGCAAAGTAACTCCCAATGTAGCAGTAAAGGTGAGACGTGTGGGTGGGTCCACTTATCAAGTTCCCACTGAAATAGGATCTACACGGGGAAAAGTACTTGCTATTCGTTGGTTATCGGGGGCATCTCGAAAACGTCCAGGTCGAAGTATGGCTTTTAAACCAAGTTCTGAATCAATGGATGCTGCCAGAGATAATGGCAATGCTGTACGTAAAAAGGAAGAGACTCATAGAATGGCAGAGGCCAATAGAGCTTTTGCAAATTTCCGTTCATATAAATAAAAAGATTAATAACAATTGAACTAAGGAATATATGATATCAAATTGGAAGGAACGTGAGCCGAAAGGCTTACATAAAAAATAGAAATATCATAATGTTAATTTTACATTAACATTGTATTTGGTATTTGAATAAAAAAAAATTTTTAACTATTATTTTCTATTTTCTGACCTATTTTTCATGAGAATTGAAAACGATTCGAAAATATTGATGAACTAAGTTTTTGAGCGAAACAATTTACTTTATTCGGCGTATCATATATGAAATCGATTGATATTTCATTTGAATTATATCTCAAAGATATTATGAAATTAGAGTTTGATTTGCGTCTCTCATACGGAAGTACTATTTCACCGGAATGTATCTTAATTTTTAGTTTAATCATTCTTTTAATAATAGATTTAATTTCCGAAAAAGATACACCTTGGTTATATTTCGTCTCCTTTGCAAGTTTGATGATAAGCATAACAGTCTTGTTTCCCCAATGGAAAGAAGAATCTATGATTAGCTTTTCGGGTAATTTCCGAACAGACACCTTTAACGAGATTTTTCAATCTCTAATTCTATTATGTTCAGCATTACGTATTCCCCTATCTGTGGAGTATATTCAATGTACAAAAATGGCCATAATGGAATTTTTATTGCTCATATTAACGGCTACTTTGGGAGGAATGTTTTTGTGTGGTGCTAACGATTTAGTAACTATATTTGTGGCTCCAGAATGCTCAAGTTTATGTTTCTATTCATTATCCGGATATACCAAGAGAGATGCAAGATCTAATGAAGCAACTATGAAATACTTACTTATGGGTGGAACAAGTTCTTCTATCTCGGCTTATGGGTTTTCGTGGTTATATGGTTTATCTGGGGGAGAAATTCAACTTCAGAGAATAATAAATGGACTTATAGATGCACAAATGTATAACTCTCCAGGAACTTTGGTTGCGCTCATATGCATAATGGTAGGAATTGGATTCAAACTCTCTCTGGTTCCCTTTCATCAATGGACCCCTGACGTATATGAGGGAGTGCGATTCGTTCAATCATTCTTTCATTTGTATAACAAATAGATACTTCTTTTTTCCCCCATATTGAATATGGAAAGAGATCTACAGACATGCGGAATAAAGAAACTTTTATCCTCACTCGGATTAAAACACAACTTTTACCAAGGTTCTTATAACACTTTCGTTCGAATAATGAACAATTAAGGTAAAGCAAAGTGAGAAGCATTTAATATTTTTGAATAAATATTTTTTGCAAGTTAAGTTAGTTTAGTTATTATGGGTAGTTTCTACAAAGAATCAGGATAGTGGCGCATTAAAGAGATTCAATAATTTCCATTGTGTAGATGCTACATAGTTAGTTTTAATCCTCCAAAGACTACGAGTGTATTAGGACAGAGAAGCATCCGCCGACCGATGGATCACCCTAGAATAACAACAATCCATGGCTATTGATAACGAATAAAACAGATGGTTTTCTATCGAATCTACCTTTTTATTTTAGATAGACTCTCAAAAAATATAAGAGAGATTGAACAGGTCAGCACCTCGGTATGAAAACAACCATCGATGAAGGATTCCTCGAAAAGTTAAAGATTAGTAATTCTTTGTACAAATTCAGAATTTATTACATCTTTTATGCATACGCGAGGAGGGTAATAAGTAAAAAAATAATTACTTTTTTATTACTTAGGAGCCGTGTGAGATGAGAGTCTCATGCACGGTTCTGAATGAGAGGAAAGAGCGAATAATGATATTCTTTCCGACTCTGACTCCCCAACCCCAGTTGTTGCTCTTCTTTCTGCTGCTTCGAAAGTAGCCGCTCTAGCTTTAGCTATTCGAATCTTCAATATTATTTTTTCCTTCTCATCGGACGAATGGCATTTCCTTTTAGAGATATTAGCTATTCTTAGTATGATATTAGGTAATTTGATTGCGATCACTCAAACGAGCATGAAACGCATGTTTGCATATTCTCCAATAAGTCAAATTGGATATATTACGATTGGAATAATTGCTGGAAACTCAAACGGATATGCAAGCATGTTAACTTACACACTATTTTATATCTTTATGAGTTTAGGAACTTTTGCTTGCATCATATTATTTGGTTCACGTACGGGAACAGATAACATTCGAGATTATGCCGGATTATATATAAAAGATCCTTTGCTAGCTCTTTCTTTCACTCCATGTTCATTACCTCTGGGAGGTTTTCCCCCGCTATCAGGTTTTTTCGGAAAACTTTATTCATTCTGGTGTGGATGGCAAGCAGGTTTATATTTATTAGTTTCGATAGGACCTTTTACGAGTGTTATTTCCATATACTATTATTCGAGAACCATTGGGTTGTTAATAACCGAACGGGACAAAGAAATAACTTCTTATATAACAAATTATAAAATTTCCACATCTTCCTTAATATCAAAAAGTTTTATTGAACTCGGTATGGTGTTTTGTGCAGTAGCATCTACCATATTGGGAGTAATAATGAATCCCATTATTACTATTGCCCAGGATAATATTTCTTTAAGTCATTCAATTAATAACTGAATACTTTTTTTTCCTAAAAAATTTCTTTATCAACTTTGGAGATTAATCTTTATCCTGATAGAAAATGGAGATCGAGAAATAAATAAACTTATCTTATAATTCGGATTGTAAATGTGAATTAGTTTTATGAGTCTATGTTATTTCTCCCCTGTTGGTCGGTAACTCAGTTTCAACAATCAATTTTTCTATTAGTATATATATATATATATATATATACTAATTATACTGCGTTAGATTTTATGTATGGATAATGAAAATCAATAAAATTAAATAGAATTCTATCAATTAATCATTCTAACACAAATTTCGATGATTAATAAAATAATAATAAAATACTTAACTTAGTCTATGTTTTTAAATTTGGATCAAGTATAATATTTATTGAGAGCCTTGATGGTGAAATGGTAGACACGCGAGATTCAAAATCTTGTGCTATAAAGCATGGAGGTTCGAGTCCTCTTCAAGGCATACTATCGAATGAGACTCTATCAAATGAACCGTGAAATAATGAAGTTGGTTCGGTATTATCTCAATATCAAGATTTATGATAATAGATTGAGTAGGGAATGAAGTATTTCATTTATCTCGAATCATCAAATTCATATATGTTATACGATATTATACGCAGTATACTATAAACATAGATGATATGTAGATAATGAATGTGACAGATAGGGAGTAAAAGTATAGTAAACAGAAAATGAGCTTTTTCAGATGAAGAATCTTTTGTTGTAGATCAGAAAGCTGTCTTGTGTTATACTATTCATTTAATATTAGATAATGGATCAGACTTATATGGGGTTTCGTTGAATTTAAGGAGATTGATTGTATCTCCCAAAGAAATTGAATCGATTATATTCATTATGAATCTCTGAAGAATAAAAAATTTATAATCTTTATCGGATGAGATTTTTGAGTCCCTTCAAAATATTATTAAATAATAAGATAAATAATGAGATTATGGAAGTAAATATCCTCGCATTTATTGCTACTGCACTGTTCATTCTCATTCCCACTGCCTTCCCACCTATCCCTTATGTAAAAACAGCCAGTCAAAGCAATTAAATTCATTCTCAATTTAATATTTACTTATGAGAGAATGATAGAAGAAATACAAGTTTTTTCTGAATAATTACATACATCATTGCAAATATTCATTGAATTAAAAAAAACTATATCGGGGGATTTTAATAGAATATATTCCCCCAACGAATATAGTCCTTTCTAACTTACGTGTTATTTCTTATATGATTCATATGGAGTATGGTCCTAGTACTACGGTGGGAGTAGGACTAGTGTCGGTAGGCATACTTTTGTACGTCCTTAGAGAAAGGGAATCTAATGTATCTAGAGGTGTGATTTTGAATGTACTTAAAGATATTTCGCTCAGGAGATTCAACATATTAACTAATAATATTTAATATGAAACTTGAGAAGGGGAGAATAAAAGATTTATTTTCTATAGAATGAAATAGATAATCTATGGCTAACATAGTTTAATATTATAAATTACTTCGAAAACAAAATTTACTAAAATTTTATTTGGATCGATTGATAAATATAAAATGAAAAACATCATTTTCATGTCAATTCTTAGTTCTCTTTCCTCCGGAGAAGGGAATGGTGAAACCAACGGAGTATACCATGAGCCCAATGATAATCCTTCTTATAGAAGAATGTGATAAGTACATATAAAATAAACCGGATCTCTTGAGAATAATAAAAATTTTTGGAATATAAATTCATTGAACAGGTTAGAGACAATCCAAGAAGTTATATGAAAACTCACTTGAATTTGGGGTAAAAACGATATGTTATTTTCAGAATCTTTTACTTAAGCCATAAAGAGATTAAAATATCATATATGGTTTTCAGGGGGGGCGAACGAGGAATCAACCTATCCCAATATTACGATTTCCTTTTCTCTTCCATCGGATTATTATGTGGAGGAATTTTTATTTTCCAGGGTTGGCGTTTAGATCCCATTCTTCTATTATCCCAAATGCTTCTAAGCGGAACTGCTATTTCTTATATTACGGAAAGTCTACATTTACGTAGTATTAAAAATAATATAACCAATTTATATTATGAGAAATATAAATATTTTTTTCTCAACCTATTAACTTGGTTGAAAAAAAAATTGATTTATCAAAACTTTGAATTCGGAATGGGAAGAAAAAAAAAGTATTTATATTATGGAAAATGGGAGGGAATTGATTATACCTCATATATTTCTTGCAGGGAAAAAAAATAGAAAATAGATCAAATTATGAAAATATCTTTCCATACCCATAAATTTATTTATTAAATCATTATTTATTTTTCATTTAATAATGATTTAATAAATAAATTTATTATTTATAATTGGGAATTACGGTCCGCTTCTTCCCCATACTACAGGTGGGAGAGAAAATGTGAAAACTACCATCAAAGCAGCCCAAGCAATATTAACTATATCCGTAAAGATTCTCCTTATCTTTTTAATCCTCGAATAGAAGAAAAATCTATATTATTTCCATGTAGAAATATAGAAATAATATTATATGATGGTTTATTCTATACTGATAATATGAAGAGCTATTAATACCGCCAAGTATTGAATAAAATGAATTTTAATATAATCTATATTTTGGATTCTATAAGCAATATTAAAGGAATTTGAGATTATTAAGGCAATAAACATATAATAACTTGCTTTTATTCCAGAATTGACTTATACTTAACATAGGGTTGTCTATTCATGATGAAAATCCGAATATGAATAATGTGACAGACTATAATATGGAGCAACACAATTCATATTTAGAAGTAACATGATAGCCAACCCAAACTACTTCTTTGTATTTTATTTTCAGGCGACACCCAGATTCGAACTGGGGATAAAGGATTTGCAGTCCTCTGCCTTACCACTTGGCCATGTCGCCTCCACTGTATCATAATTGAACCTTTTTGATCTTCGACCTAGGATTGTAATAAATATAATAAATATAAGTTAATGTATTATAAGAATGATTAATGGTTCAATCAAGTGTTTGTTTCTCTCCCCTCTCAAACGGAATGAACGGTATTCCTTCCTTTACTTATTAAGTTAATTCAAGTTAAGAATCTGTATTTTTTTTTTTTTTTTTAACTCTCGCATAACATAATTAGTTTTAAATTAGAATAAAATCTATTGATTTGCTACTTACCACAATATTGGTACAATTTTCTTTATCAATATGGAGTTTTTGTATTTCCATCTTGACAGAAAAAGGAAAAGAGGGAAATAGGGAAAAGAGGAAAGAGAAGAAAGAGAAGATTCAACATGGTATTAGAAAAGAATGGGGAAATTTTTGTACTGCCTAATTTTGGAAAAATACAATTGGAAGCATTTTATCGTTTTGTTGATCAGGGATTAATGGAAGAATCAAATAATTTTCCCTGTATCGAAGATACAGATGAAGAGATTGAATTTCGATTATTTGGTGAACAATATTACTTAATAGAACCGTTGATCGGAGAAAAAGATGCTGTATGTGGGTCCATTACGTATTCACCCAAGTCATATGTACCAGCCCAATCAACTCAAAAGGGAAGGGAGAGAATAAAAAGACAAACTGTATACTTTGGGAATATTCCTTTAATGAGCTCCCAAGGTACTTTTGTAGTGAATGGAACTGCTAGAGTTGTAATCAATCAAATTTTACGAAGTCCTGGTATTTACCTTAATCTGGAACGGGATCCAAATGGGAACCCTATATATACCGGCACAATAATCTCAAATCGTGGAGGAAGATTCAAATCAGAACCTGATATGAAGAACAGAATATGGGTTCGTATAAATAGGAAACAGAGAATATCCATTTGACTTTTATTATTAGCTATGGGTTTGGATACAAGAGAAATCTTAGAAAATGTTTGTTATCCCGATGTCTCGAGTGACGCTTTTCGGAAAACAAAGGCAAAACATATTCAATCGAGAGAATATGCCATATTGGAACTTTACAAACTATTATATGGTACAGATGAATATTTGAAATTTCCCGATATATCTGAAGAATCACAAGAAAGATTCTCTCAACCAAAATTTGAACCAGGGAAGATTGGTCGAATAAATTCGAACAAGAAACTTAACCTTGATGTACCTAAAAATGAGATTTTTTCATTACCAAAAGATATGTTAGCTGTTATAGATTATTTGATCAAAGTTCGGATTGGAGTAGGAACCCTCGATGATATGGATCACTTAAAGAATAAACATATTTGTTCCGTAGCAGATTCATCAAAAGATCAATCAAGATTGGCATCAGAACGCTCGGAAGATTCGGTGCGGGGAAGAATGAATAGGGCAACCCAGCATAAAAGTGTACCAACTTTTGGAAGTCCAGTAACTTCAAGTTTATTATTAACAACTTTCAAAGAATTTTTTGGTTCACACCCCTTATCTCAATTTCTAGACCAAACTAATCCATTAACACAAATAGTTCATAGGCGGAGATTAAGTTATTTGGGCCCTGGAGGATCAATAAGGCGAACCGCTAGTTTTCAAGTACGAGATATTCATCCTAGTCATTATGGGCGTGTTTGTCCCATCGAAACGTCCGAAGGAATGAATGCTGGACCCATTTCATCATTGGCTCTTCATGCAAGCGTTGATCCTTGGGGATTCTTCGGAAGTCCCTTCTATAAGATCTCCGAGATATTATCCGAGGAGGGGGATACTGCAACTCATGTATCAGCAGAAGAAGATGAATACTATCGAATAACTACAGGAACTTGTTTATCAGTATCTCAGGAGGATAAAGGGGAACAAGTTACTGCAGCTCGATATCGACAAGAAATTGTGACTATTGCATGGAATCAAATACATCTTCGAAGTATTTCGCCTCTACAACATTTTTCCGTTGGAGCTCCTCCTATTCCTCCTCTTGAAAACAATGATGCAAATCGTGCTTCGATGGGTTCTAATATGCAACGTCAAGCAGTTCCACTTTCAAAACCTGAAAAATGTATCGTAGGAACAGGATTGGAAGGTCAAGTAGCCCCAGATTCGGGGACTGTGGTTGTAGCCGCACAGGGGGGAAAAATTGATTATATTGATGGTGAAAAAATAACTTTGTTAGTTGACGATGGAAATACAATAGATACCAAATTAGTTATATATCAACGTTCTAATAACGATACTCGTATGCATCAAAAACCTCGGGTTAACCAAGGTGAATATCTAGAAAGAGGGCATTTTTTGGCGGATGGAGGAGCTACGGTAGGGGGAGAACTAGCTCCAGGGAAAAATATATTAATAGCATATATGCCATGGGAAGGGTACAATTTTGAGGACTCAGTACTTATCAGTGAACGTCTAATACATGAAGATATTTTTACGTCTATTCATATTGGAAAATATGAAATTGGGGCTCGTGTAACACCTGAAGGAACTGCTGAGGAAATTACCAGAAAAATACCCCATTTAGATGATTATTTTCTTCGTCATTTAGATAAGAGTGGCCTTGTATTACCGGGATCTTGGGTAGAAACGGGAGATGTTTTAGTAGGTAAATTAACACCTCGAGATTCGGAAGAATCGCTGAAGGCTCCGGAAGGTAACTTATTACAAGCCATATTTGGTATTGATATAACTACTACGAGAGAAACTTGTCTTAAAGTACCCCCAGGCGGAAGAGGTCAAGTTATTGATGTGAGATGGATTTATCCGGAGGATACTTCTAGGTATACAAAGGTTGTTCGTGTATATGTCCTGCAGAAACGCAAAATACGAGTAGGTGATAAAGTTGCTGGAAGACATGGTAATAAGGGTATTATTTCAAAGATTTTACCTAGACAAGATATGCCTTATTTGCAAAATGGAACACCAATTGATATGATATTGAGCCCCTTAGGGGTGCCTTCACGGATGAATGTGGGACAAATCTTTGAATGTGTACTTGGTATAGCAGGAGACTTTTTGAGGAGACATTATAGAGTAATGCCTTTTGATGAAAGATACGAACGGGAAGCTCCAAGAAAGCTAGTATTTTCTGAACTTCATGAGGCTAGTAGGCAAACAGCTAATCCATGGTCATTCGAACTCGATAATCCAGGAAAAAGCCGATTGATCGATGGAAGAACGGGAGAAATTTTTGAACAACCTGTTACGATAGGAAAAGCTTATATGCTAAAATTGATTCATCAAGTTGATGATAAAATCCATGCACGATCTAGTGGACCTTATTCACGTGTTACACAACAACCACTTAGGGGGAGATCCAAACGGGGGGGGCAACGGGTGGGAGAGATGGAAGTTTGGGCTCTAGAAGGTTTCGGTGTTTCCCATATTCTACAAGAAATGCTTACTATTAAATCTGATCATGCTGAAACCCGTCAGAAAGTAGTTAGTACTATAGTAACTGGAGAATCAATATATGAACCTGAAGTAATTACTCCAGAATCCTTTCGATTGCTCGTTCGAGAACCACGATGTTTAGCCCTAGATTCGGATCCAGTTATTATAGAAAAAGATTTAATAATAGATTATAAAGAAGTTTAGTGCAAATCAATCGAAACTTTAATCTTATGATTTACCAAAATCATCAATATCTTCGAATTGGATTAGCTTCTCCCGAACAAATTCGTGCCTGGACTGAAAGAATCTTACCTACCGGAGAGATAGTTGGACGGGTAACTCAACCCAGCACTTTCTATTATGGCAGCGATAGACCAGAAAAAGATGGGATATTCTGTGAGAGAATATTTGGGCCTATTTAAAGTGGAGTTTGCGCCTGTGGAAAGTATAAATGGAGTGAAGAAAATGAAGAAGACTCAAGTTTCTGTAAGGAATGCGGAGTTGAATTTACTGAATCTCGAGTTCGAAGATATCGAATGGGATACATCGAATCAGCATGTGCGGTAACTCACGTATGGTATTTAAAAAAGCTTCCTAGTCATATTGCGAATATCCTATCCAAGCCTCTTAGGGAATTGGAAAGCCTAGCATACTGCGATGTGTGACTCGACCATAGTTTTTGATTATACGGATTGGAATAGAAACCGTCATCCCATCTAATTCCAATTTCAAAGGGATGCCTTTAGCTCTGACATGTCATGTCCTTTGAGGAGTGGCACGAAGCTCGAGATGAATTTATAAGTAATGATAAAAAGGAGGATTTATCTAGGGTTCATACTACAATATGTGTACATATCACATTATGTATATTTTTATTTGTTAATCAGACTTCGTAAGAAAAAACCCCATTCTCTTTCTTAAAGAAAATCCGGAAATCCTTCGATATTAGAATATTTCGAATGAGCTTATGTAATAAGTAAGCTTTTATAGGTATGGCTATAGAAGTCTATCCACCGCATATGTGCTTCAAATAGCATTATGACCATCGGAGTAGAGCGAGAACCCAAAGGATCGAAGGAATCGGAATATGAACGAAGGAAATCCTTATGAATTTCAATTTCATTGGAAGGTATCTCTGTAAGAAGGTATATCATTCGAAGGGAATAAGACTACTCAAGAATAAAGAATATAAATTAATTCTTCTGTAATGGAAAGAACATAAATTAGTTTACTTTAGGTATAAATTGAGTAACGAGTAGCTGTTTTTCCTCGCTAAGCAACAGAATCTCAAAATTATTCGATACGAAATAAGAATGAAAGATTCTAGTATTTTAATAATAGCTACTTGAGCCGGATGAGGGGAAACTCTCGCGTCCGATTCTGCGGGGGGGGACTAGATAATAACCTATCCCAATCTTTTTTTTGCCAAGCCTATAACTAACAAACCTACTTTATTTGGATTAAAACGAGGTTTATTTCAATATGATGATAATGATTATGAAATTTGGAACGAAAGTATTCCTTGCTTTTTCCATTGTCCAGACTTCAACGAATTTATGGGTAGAGAAATAGCTACTGGAGGAGATGTTACCAAAAAACTATTAGCTAGTCTAAAACTGAAAGTTGTTTTGGATCGTGCATATGAAAAATGGGAAGAATTTTTGGTGAACGGTGAACCCACAGAAGATAAATGGGAAAACCGGAAAATTCAAAGAAGAAAAGATTTTTCGGTTAGACATATGAAATTGATCAAATATTTTATTCGAACAAAAACAAATCCGGAGTGGATGGTTTTGTCACTATTACCGGTTCTTCCCCCTGAATTAAGACCTATGGTTCAATTAGGCGAAGGTAAAATAATTAGTTCGGATATAAATGAACTTTATCGAAGAATCATTTTTCGAAATAATTCTCTCAGTTGTCTTTCAGAAATAAGAATATTTGCACCGGAAGGAGTGCTTGTTTGTCAAAAGAAATTGGTTCAGAAAGCTGTAGATGCGCTTATTGATAATAGCATCGGCGGAGAACCCATGACGGATACTAATGATAGGCCTTTGAAATCCTTTTCAGATGTAATTCAAGGCAAGGAAGGAAGATTTCGGGAGAATTTACTTGGAAAACGAGTTGATTATTCAGGTCGTTCTGTTATCGTGGTAGGTCCCTCTCTTTCATTACACCAATGCGGATTACCCCGAGAGATAGCCATAGAGCTTTTTCAACCCTTCGTAATTCGCAATTTAATTGGACGAAATCTTGTTCCCAACATTAAAGCCGCTAAACTCCTGATTCAGAATAAAATGCCTCTTATTTGGAAAATACTTCAAGAGGTTATGCAGGGACATCCCGTATTGTTGAACCGAGCACCTACGTTACACAGACTAGGCATACAAGCATTCGAACCCATTTTAGCAGACGGACGTGCTATTCGTTTAAATCCATTAGTTTGCGCAGGGTTCAATGCAGACTTTGATGGAGATCAAATGGCTGTCCATGTACCTTTATCCTTGGAAGCCCAAGCAGAAGCTCGTCTACTTATGCTTTCTCACGCGAATCTCCTGTCTCCAGCTACAGGAGATCCCGTTTCTGTACCGAACCAAGATATGCTTCTTGGACTTTATACATTAACAATTGAAAGTAATCAAGGTATTTACGGAAATAGATATAATCCATTTCCATATAGGAATGGACTCTCTCAAAGTCAAAGAATACCTTATTTTTATAGTTACAATGATGTACTCAGAGCGGAATCGCGGAGAGAAATGAACTTATACAGTCCTTTGTGGCTCCGATGGCCAGTAGATGATGATCTACGTATAATGAATTCCGTGAATCAGGAAGAGCCTATTGAGGCTCAGTATGAGCCTTTGGGTACTTCCCATCAGATCTACGAGCATTTCCAGGTTAGGGGGGATGGAGAAGAGAGCACACTTAGTATATACATTTGTACAACCGCTGGTCGTATTATTCCGAATCAAGAAATAGAGTCAGCTCTACAAGGCATCTCCAAAGATTTTTCAATTCGGAATGGAGCACCGCCAGCTGTGACGATATAATTATCTGTTAAAACGAGATTTGTTTGTACAAACATTAAGATTGAGGAAACCTTTCGGTAAAAGGCTGGAATTCATTGGCGGTGAATCCTATTTATGGGAGTGGGGGATATGGCAGAATCAGATAAATTGCTCCTCTATAATAAAGTGATGGATAGAACTGCCATAAAACAATTTATTAGCAGGTTAATAAATCATTTCGGAATGGTGTATACGGCGCATATCCCAGATCAACCTAAGACTTTGGGTTTTTAATAGGCTACTTACAAAGCCGTCTCATTAGGCATTGACGATCTTTCAACAACACCTTCCAAAGGATGGTTTATACGGGATGCGGAGCGACAAGGTTCTTACGAAGAGGAACATTATCGTTATGGAAATGTGCACGCGGTAGAAAGATTACGTCAATTGATTGATACATGGTATACTACGAGTGAATATATAAAACAGGAAATGACTCCTAATTTTAAGATAACTGATCCTTCAAATCCAGTACATATGATGTCCTTCTCGGGAGCCCGAGGAAATATATCCCAAATTCACCAATTATTAGGTATGAGAGGATTAATGTCGGATCCTAAAGGACAAATTATTGATTTACCCATTCAAAGTAATTTTCGCGAAGGACTATCTCTAACAGAATACATAATTCCTTGTTATGGCGCTCGTAAAGGAGTTGTCGATATTGCCATACGAACGGCAGATGCCGGATACCTTACACGTAGACTTGTTGAAGTAGTTCAACACATTGTTGTACGTAGAATAGATTGCGGCACTATTGAAGGTATCCTCATAAGTCCCATTCGGGATGAACAAAGGAATATACGAATGATCGCTGAATTAAGACTGATTGGTCGTGTATTAGCAGATAATGTATACGTAGATGCAAGATGCATTGCTACGCGTGATCAAGATATTGGGGCTGAGCTTGCCAATCAATTAATGTTTCAAACACAACCAATATCTATACGATCCCCTTTGACTTGTAAAAACATGCTTTGGATCTGTAAACTATGCTATGGTTGGAGTCTTACTCATGGTAATCTGGTAGAATTAGGAGAAGCAGTAGGTATTATTGCGGGTCAGTCTATTGGGGAACCAGGGACTCAATTAACCTTAAGAACTTTTCATACTGGTGGGATATTCACGGGTGGTATTGCGTAACATATACGAACTCCTTTTACTGGAATTATTAAATCCAATACCGATTCGGTTTATCCCACACGTACACGTCATGGACATCCTGCTTGGATATGTGACAATGATTTATCCATTACTATTGGGAATAAGTATGAGGTACGTAATCCAACAATTCCACCGCAAAGTTTGATCTTGGTTCAGAACAATCAACATGTAGAATCAAAACAAGTTATTGCGGAGGTTCATGTTACAACATCCACTTCAAAAGAAAGAATTAAAAAATATATTTATTCCAGCTTGGACGGGGAGATGCACTGGGGTGCGAAGGTGCGTCACAACCCTGAGCATGTACATAGCAACATTCATCTCATAACTAAGACAAGTTATGTACGGGTATTATCGGGAAGATTTCATAGTATCGGTGGCATACGATTCTTCTACCGGGATGAAGATCAAATTGATGTTCAATTTCCTTTGACCGAGGAAAATAAACCACCTCTTGATTCTCATTCGAAAAAAGATCAGATAAATTCTGAATCATTCAATTTTTTTTCGAGAAGAAACAAAAAAACCTTTAATAATTCAGAGTTCGATCATAGCATATCCAATAATAGGGATTGGAATTCTATATATTCCACTTTCATTTTGCATGGTTATAAAGTAACACGAAAACATAAAAAGGATAAAGTTTTTTTCTCACCGGAACGAGATAGAAACAGATACAATGAACAAATCCCGGATTTTGAATTTATCCCTAAAATATATAAAAATGGTGTTTTACAAAATAATGATATTTTGGCCATTTCAAATGATCCTAGATACATAACAAAGGATTGGGGGATTATCAAGCATGGTACCATAAAAATTGATTCGATTGGCAAAAAAAACGAGATTGTTGAGAATAGAAAAAAGAAAAGATTTATGACAAGACATGAGATAATCGGAGGTGGTAACTTTTTTTCAATCCCGGAAGAAGTACATATTGTACATGAACCTTTTTCTCCCATCTTAGTAGAGGATCATAGTATTATTCAGGCAGGTGCAAAAATAACTTTGGATATTCATAGCCGAGTGAGCGGATCAGTTCGAATACAAAAGATAACATACAATAAATTCGAAATAAGAATATTACCTGGTTGTATCATTCATCCAGGAAAAGCAAGGGAAATATCCGAACAAAGGGACGCTTTAATACAACCGGGGAAAATAATTTTTGGTAAATTCAGATCCAGGAATTGGGCTTATCTCCAGTGGATCATACCTCGTACAGATAAACCTTTTGCTTTACTCAGACCCGCAATGGAATATGAAATTGAAATACCTGACAAATTAACAACATTCTCTCATCGAGAGTTACTGGGGGAACAAGGAACTCTAAGAGTGAAGGCTGTTCAATATCTTCTCTATGAGGATGGTAAAGAAGTTCGAATCAATGACACGGGTATCCAATTAGTTCAAACTTGTTTAGTCTTGGATCGAGAAAAGGGATCTCCTATGAGAGTAGAAAAGGCCTATGCTTCTTTCATTGAAATAGGAACGAATAAAACTTTCCAATTCCAATATTTTCTTCAACTTAGTTTGATAAAACATTCTTTAGATACTGGGAATAATGACAATGATAATAATAATGATGATGATAATAATAATACGGCAGATTCCATATATATTTTGGGCAACAAAGTTCATTACACCAGTCATTTTTCCAATGAGGGAAGCCAATCATTTAGTAAACATAAAGGTATTATTCGTATTCTACCCGATAGAGATCAAGAAAACACATCTTTTCTTATCTTGTCCTGGGATGATTCTCTCTCCCTCACCCTTTCATTTATTGATTCAAAATATTATGATACAGTAGAAAAAAACGATATAAAATTTGATTCAGAGGCCAATGCTTCTCCGACAGAATTTTTGAAGGATTCCTTAATATCCCCAAGTGAAAGTAATAAAAGTACACAATTTGATTTAAAAGGAATTACTACAGATTCTATTTTATCGATCCAAGAGGATTTACAAGAAAATCTTACGCAAGTAACTCTGTTGGAGAAGTTAGGTATTTTAGGTAATTTACATAGTATCGCCGATCCTCTATCTTCCCTCTGTTGGTTAATCCATGGTAGAGTTCCATCCAATAAATATTCCATTGTTGAAAATTTAAAAAATACTTCCGAAGTGCCTAAATGGTATTTTTCAGATGAAAATATAAGAAATTATCATTTGATTTTCCGCAAAAATATTATTTTTGATTTACTAAATTGGTGTTTATCGTTATTCTGTCCATACAAAAAAACATTCCGATTAGTTAGTCTTGGACAATTAATATGTGAGGGTGTATCTACACCCGAATATGGACCACTTTTTCGATCTTGTCAAATAATAGCCATTCATATACAATTTGTAGTAATTAGATTAGCTAAGCCATACTTAGCTAATGTAGGAGCGACTGTTCATAATAGTTGTGGAGACATTGTTAAAGAAGGAGATGCATCAATAACATTAATATATGAAAGATTAAGATTTGAAAATATTATTCTTCAAGGTCTTCCTAAGATCGAGCAACTTTTAGAATCCCGCCCTAATACTTCAGTATCAATGGATTTCAAAGACAGTTTTGAAGATCGGAATAACGATGTGACATGGATTTTCGGATACCCTTGGAGTTTCTTTCTCAGCGCTAGAGTAAGTTTAGAACAAAGTCGAATCGATTCGGTTGATCAAATTCAGAAGGGTTATCGATCACAAGGAGTGAAAATATCCGATAAGCATTTGGAAATTATTGTGCGCCAAATGACATCAAAAATAGTTACTTTAGAAGATGGAATAGCTAATGTTTCTTCACCCGGAGAACCAATAGAAGTTTCACGGGCGCAAAGGATGAATCGTGCTTTGGAAGAAGAGATTCCTTATAAACCTATATTACTGGGAATAACGAAAGCATCTATTAATACTAAGAGTTTCCTTTCAGAAGTGAGTTTCCAAGAGACTACCAGAATATTAGCTAGAGCTGCTATCCGGGGTAAAATCGATCGGTTGAAAGGCTTAAAAGAGAATGTCATTCCTGGTGGAATAGTTCCTGCTGGTACTGGGTGCAGAGAAGCAATTTGGCAAGTAACTCCAGAGAAAAGAAGGGGGATTTTTTTGGGAACAAAGAATAATAAACTATTCATTAACGAGATTAAACACATTTTATTTTATGGAGAAAAAGAATTCCCTATTTATTCCAGTAAAAAAACTATTCATAAAGCGTTAAGAACATCAGTATCCGAAGCGGATTGAAATAAATAACTTTAATGCAAAGTTTGTTTTAGTAGGAAGAGAATTAGATAAAACTAAAGAAATTTTTATTATTTACGAGTGTTATTTCCATATACTATTATTCGAGAACCATTGGGTTGTTAATAACCGAACGGGACAAAGAAATAACTTCTTATATAACAAATTATAAAATTTCCACATCTTATTATTTATGGGAATATAATCCTAAATTTTTAAGAGATTCGATTTATTGGTAAATTTAGTCCATATTATGTATGGTCCCTGGACTACATTATATTATAATCCCTGGGATTCTACTCGAGATGGGAAAGAAGAGGAAACGGAACCAAAATCTTGGAATATTTCTTTGAAATAAATTATAAAAGCAGGAGTTCATTTCAGCTATCAAGCTCAGAAGTAGAATCCTAGGGTAGGGAGGCAGGCGCTTCATATCCCCGCGGAAAGGGTATTTATATTAAAATTCTACTTAAAGCGCGCGCATAAGAAGCCTGTGATTAAATGGCTAATGCAGCAAGTAAAAGAAAACAATTTTCGATAGTTGATACGAAATATAAAGCAGCTGATGCTATTAAATCAGCTGCTACAAAAGCTCACATAATTTAAAGAAAAAAAAAGCTCGGTGGTATGTCAACTAATTGGTCTACTGCGGAAACACGTCCGCCCTCAAGGATTAAAAGATTTGGGGGACAGGAGGATCTGATGAATAAGCAGCCATTCTGAAAATACAATTAGCTCAACCGCGGAAAAATATCCAGGCGTAATTAAATATGCGACAGGTTTATCCGATGTTGTAACAACTGTTGATTAACGGAAAGATTCTACTGTTATTCAAGATGGAAAGATTCTACTGTTATTCAAGACGGAAAGATTCTACTGTTATTCAAGAATGTATAATTTTAAGTATTCCAACCATTTGCTTAGTAGATATACTACAGATTGCGACCCGGATCTTATTACGGATATCCCAATTCCAGCCAATAATAATTATAGATCTTCAATTGGTTGGATCTCGAATAAATTTATGTCAGCGATTCGCGAAGGTCGTGATTTCCAAGAACCCGGGAATTCTTGAGTTAATCACTGCTTTCGGACCTGAAAATATATGATATATTTATATAAATATCTTTTCATTTTCTTAATATATTTTATTTTGTTTTGTTCAAAAAAGATATTTATAAATAGATAAAGTGGTCGAAAATTAAAAAGTGAGATATTAAAAAAAAAAAAAAAAAATAGAATCATTTCTTCTTTTTATAGTTAATCTTTAGGAGGAGCAATATGCATATTGCACCATCTCTATCTTCCATTACCACGTTCCATAATTTGTACGAAATATCCGGTGTGGAAGTAGGTCAACACTTTTATTGGCAAATAGGTAGTTTCCAGGTTCATGGACAAGTACTTATAACCTCTTGGGTTGTAATTACTATTTTATTAAGTTTAGCCATTCTAGCTACTGGAGATCTATAAACCGTTCCGCCGGATGGTCAAAATCTCGTCGAATATGTTCTAGAATTTATTCGGGACTTGGCTAGAACTCAAATTGGAGAAGAGGAATATCGTCCTTGGGTCCCTTTTATTGGAACCATGTTCTTATTTATTTTTGTCTCCAACTGGTCAGGCGCTCTTCTCCCTTGGAAAATCTTTGAGTTACCCCATGGAGAGTTAGCTGCACCTACGAATGATATTAATACTACTGTTGCTTTGGCTTTGCTTACATCGGTAGCATATTTTTATGCAGGTCTTCACAAAAAAGGTTTAAGTTATTTTGGTAAATATATTCAACCAACCGCAATACTTTTACCGATCAATATCTTAGAAGACTTTACTAAACCTTTATCACTTAGCTTTCGACTTTTTGGCAATATATTAGCTGATGAATTGGTGGTTGCTGTTCTTATTTCTTTAGTACCTCTGGTAGTTCCCATACCTATGATGTTCCTAGGATTATTCACAAGTGCTATTCAAGCTTTGATTTTTGCAACTCTAGCCGCAGCTTATATAGGAGAATCCATGGAAGGTCATCATTAGCCATTGAATAGGCTTTTCAATTGGATAGATGGACACACGATTCTTATTCATCTGTATGGAATATAGACGTTCGAGGTTGAAGTGAAATTTTTATTGGTGTAGATAGTTTTTGGAAAATCAATCGCTTTGCTAGATCTAGTTTCTTGAAAAAAGATTGATATCTTCCCGTAAAATAAATTGATTCTTATATATTGATCTTTTTCGATTCTAATATAAATTGATTTTCTTGGGTATAATAGGAATAATATGAACGATCATGAAACTTTTTTTTTTTTTCATATCAGTCAAATTGAATTAGTAAAGTCTCTTAATAAAATAAAAGGTTATATGAAAATAACTGAACAATTTTCAAATTGAACTTAGTTGATTAGAATATTCACCTCTTAATTTAATTGTTCCTCGGTCACAACATAATAGAATAGGCGAAAAATCAAACTTATTATACATTATGGATGTAATTCGATTTACATAATTCATGTAATATAAAGTGATTAGGTTAGGAAATCGAGATAGAATTGCTATTCGGTTAAATTCATTCTGCTTCTCCTCAATATCTGAGTAATATTGAAATATGTAAAAAATAATGAATACGTAATCTATTGGATAGGCGTAAAGAAGAATGAAAAAGAATATTCTTTTTTATCTTCATATTCTTTATCATCTTTAGCGACACCATTACTTTAATGAGAAACATCTTGAGTTATTAACTATTTTTATGAAAGATTTTATAATGAGTAAAAGTAGTTAGCAATAGAGGATAGGTTTTCATTAACCATTCCCCAACCTTAGTTGGAGGAGATCGATTACCATATGAACCCCCTGATTTCTGCTGCTTCCGTTATTGCTGCTGGATTAGCTGTAGGTCTCGCTTCTATTGGACCCGGTGTTGGTCAAGGCACCGCTGCGGGTCAAGCTGTAGAAGGTATTGCGAGACAACCAGAAGCTGAAGGTAAAATTCGAGGTACCTTGTTGCTAAGCTTAGCTTTCATGGAAGCTTTAACTATCTATGGACTAGTTGTAGCTCTAGCACTTCTATTTGCAAATCCTTTCGTTTGATCCGAGGAACGAAGCTCCGTACCTCTTGTTACTAATAATTAATCCCCTTCTTCTCTATTTAATTTGTTCGTCTGTTCAGCCGATTCTCTATAGAGAATCGGGGGGCTGATAATAATGAGTAAGTAATAAAATCTCTCTCCTACCCTTTAAACCCTGACTTTTGTAGCAGAGAGTAGAGCAAGGTATTTATACGACCCTATTTTATAAATAGGTGAAACTTCATCAGACTGAGAAATCTCTCATAAATTCTATTTCAAACTATGTATGATGTTCAGTAGGGTCGAATAGAAAAACTCTGTAAAACTTAGATAACTTATGACGGGAGAAGAGTATAAAAAATATGATAATTGATCCTGTTGTTTTCCCGAGTTACTGGCCTCCTGCTGCGAGTCTCGGCTTAAATACCAACCTTTTAGAAACAAATTTGATTAATTTAGGTGTAGTAATTGGTCTACTGGTTTACTTCGGAAAGGGAGTGTGTGCGGGTTGAATATTTGGATGAAATAGCTGGATCCACTCAGCTGCACTTCGGAGAAAGGGAAGGTGCATAACCCCAACGAATTACTTCTGAGCCAAGAATTCAGAAGAACTATAGCATTTCGTAAAATCAGTGAACATTTTTATTTTTTTATTAACTGATAAGGGAATTTTGTAAAAATGGTCAAAGCTGAATTGCTTGAAGTCTAAGTACAACAGGGTATTCTTTCCCCACTGTGTTCATAGGGACGAAAAACATGGTTGGAGATTCATCTGATGTATAACACTCATATCAAAATGATTCTAAAATTCATTTTAATAGATGAATTGTCATAATCTCCTATGAATATGAATGACCAATTTTGGTTTTTCGGTACTAAATCGACAACCTACATACATTAAGAATTATTCAGAAAAAACAACCTTACTGACGATTTGATCATAAGAGAGCCAGCCTTCTATAATCTCCAAGTTTGAAGAATTTATAGTTCTACAAAAAAATGGGATATGAATGAAAAGGGTAGGCTCAGTTAGAAAATGGATTTATATATTCTATTCATGGGAGACTGAGCAAGAGAGCCGGATGAATTGAAAGATTCGTGTTCGGTTCGGGAAGAGATTGTTAATCTGTAAAATCGATAGATAATCTACTTTCATTAAGTAATTTATTGGATAATCGTAAACAGACCATCTTGAATATCATTCGCGATGCAGAAGAACGATATAAAGAGGCTATTGATAAGCTTAAACAAGCTCAGAACCGCTTACAACAGGCAGAAACAAAAGCAGACGAGATTCGCATAAATGGACTATCTCGAATGGAAAGAGAGAAACAAGATCTAATAAATTCCGCTGGTGAAGATTTAAAACGATTAGAAGACTCTAAAAATGCTACTATTCGTTTCGAAGAACAAGGAGCAATCGAACAAGTTCGCCAACAAGTTTCCCGACTTGCATTAGAAAGAGCTCTCAAAGCTTTAAACATTCGTTTGAATAGCGACGAATTGCACTCACGCATGATTGATCATCATATTGGCCTATCGATGGAGAAAAATAACTGATTAGCCTTTTCTTATAGGTTCTATTTTTCAGGAATCATTAACGAACGCTAATGGTAAACATTCGACCCGACGAGATTAGCAGCATTATTCTCAAACAAATTGAGCAATATAATCAAGAAGTAAAGGTTATGAATATCGGTACCGTACTCCAAGTAGGGGATGGAATTGCCCGTACTTATGGTCTCGATGGAGTAATGGCAGGGGAATTGGTGGAATTTGTGGATGGTACAACGGGAATTGCTTTAAATTTGGAATCAGACAACGTTGGAGTTGTATTGATGGGTGACGGATTGGCTATACAAGAAGGCAGTGCTGTAAAAGCGACAGGTAAAATCGCTCAGATACCAGTAAGTGACGCTTATTTGGGTCGCGTCGTAAACGCTTTAGCTCAACCTATTGATGGCAAAGGTCAAATTTCAGCTTCTGAATTTAGACTAATTGAATCTCCCGCTCCGGGCATTATTTCGAGACGTTCCGTGTATGAACCCATGCAAACAGGTCTTATTGCTATTGACTCTATGATTCCCATTGGACGCGGTCAACGAGAATTAATTATTGGGGACAGACAGACTGGTAAAACAGCAGTAGCTACAGATACTATTTTGAATCAGAAAGGTCAAAATGTAATATGTGTCTATGTAGCTATCGGTCAAAAAGCCTCTTCTGTGGCTCAGGTAGTTAATAACTTTGAGGAACGGGGAGCAATGGAATATACTATTGTGGTAGCAGAAACTGCAAATTCTCCTGCTACATTGCAATATCTTGCCCCTTACGCGGGAGCAGCTTTAGCAGAATACTTTATGTATCGTAAACAACATACTCTAATCATTTATGATGATCTTTCTAAGCAAGCACAAGCTTATCGACAGATGTCCCTTTTATTAAGAAGACCACCCGGTCGAGAAGCTTATCCAGGAGACGTTTTCTATTTGCATTCCCGTCTTTTGGAAAGAGCAGCTAAATTAAGTTCTCAACTAGGTGAGGGAAGTATGACTGCTCTGCCTATAGTCGAAACCCAAGCCGGAGACGTTTCGGCTTATATTCCTACTAACGTGATTTCCATTACCGACGGACAAATATTTTTATCGGCTGATTTGTTTAATGCCGGAATTCGACCCGCAATTGATGTGGGTATTTCTGTATCTAGAGTAGGATCCGCAGCTCAAATTAAAGCTATGAAACAAGTAGCTGGAAAATTAAAATTGGAATTGGCTCAATTTGCAGAGCTAGAAGCTTTTGCACAATTTGCTTCTGACCTTGATAAAGCTACTCAAAATCAATTAGCTAGAGGTCAACGATTACGTGAGTTGCTCAAACAATCTCAAGCAGCTCCCTTGGCGGTGGAGGAACAAGTAGCTACTATTTACGCTGGAGTCAACGGATATTTAGATATACTGGAAATCGGACAAGTTAAAAGATTTCTTGTTCAGTTACGTGAGTATTTAATAACTAATAAACCTCAGTTTGCGGAAATCATACGTTCTACTAAGGTGTTCACGGAACAAGCGGAAATCCTTCTGAAGGAAGCCATTAAGGAACATACTGAATTTTTCCTACTTCAGGAACAAAAATAAATAGATGATTATGTGATGATACGAGGGGAGCTAGGAAAAAGCTCTTTTCCGGCTCTCCCCGTTCACACGGAGAGAAAAAAGCATATTGAAAGGTTTTTCTTAAGCAAAAAATAGTTTTCTCCAAGAAGATATTACGTCCAATAGGATTTGAACCTATACCGGAAGTTTAGAAGACTTCTGTCCTATCCATTAGACGATGGACGCTTTTATTTTCCCCTTCTTCATCGCGAGAAAGGGGAAATAAAATCTGTTGTGAATGAAACAATTCACAGCATAGCTGTAAAAAAGATCTATTAGTAATAGGAAATTTTTTAAACCTATTGATTTTGCTTATTAAATAAAAAAATTTTTATTTATTAAGTAAGCTCTTTCGATGGAGGAGCGGGTAGCGGGAATCGAACCCGCATCATTAGCTTGGAAGGCTAAGGGTTATAGTCGACATTAAATTTGGATTAATTAATGCCTCTAATTCAGAACCGAACATGAAAGTCTCTCTTCATTCGGCTCCCTTATGGAGTGGAGTATAAAGTAAGAAAAGAGATTCTTTTCTTAAATTGAAAACCGAGCATTGGATGATAAATAAGATTTTTATCTAATCGATGGTATCGGGGAAGTTGCATCCATAACATCTATGTCAGTTTTTTCATTCTAAATGAAGAAATACTTTTTAGATGATCCTTCTAAAAAAAAAAAAAAAAAAAAATAAAATTTAAAAATCTCAATAATTGATTAAATAGAATGATAAATTAAATGATAAATTCTTTCTAGTTACTTCGTTCCTTGTTTCTATTGGCTCCAATCTTTAGGGGAATATTTTCCACCGAGTTTTAAACGGAAATGCTGATAGCTCTGGTAAACCAAAATTATCATTTTATAGCTATCCGGCTTGAATTTTCAAACAAAAAGAATTCAAGATTTAGTTGCGATGAAAAGAATATCTTTGATTTCTATCCATGGATTCTTGACGAATCAATCTCAGAAGATTGATTTAGCTTCAAAATCATTCCGCTTTGCTATTTTTCAATCCAAAAAAGTAGAATTATTGATTATTATTTTCATGGGAATGATGCTCTTCCTATGGCATTCATAGGAAAGGATTTGAACCTTTGTAAGAATAGGGTTGTCAATTGGAACGTTGATCAATCAATTGATATAAAAGACCCTTCAACTATCCAATAACTTTTGGTTTGAACGAATCGCACTTTTACCACTAAACTATACCCGCTATGATTTGATAGTAGCATAAATTTCTATTTTTTGTCCAATAAAATAATAAGTAAAAATATAAAGCCTTTCCTTATTGATGGATGGAATAAAGTAATACTTTATCTTCAGACCCCATCCCCGGAGATCCAATACCTCGAATCGTTATTTTCACTTCCGGAGATGGCATATTGGGATCACAAATTGCCTTTGCGAGCTGCTAATAGAGCAATTACTAATGGACCCGATACAACTATCAGAGCCAGAACAGTAAGCTGTGCAATAACTTCCAAATTCATTCCTTTTTAACCTCTCTATTTCCAATTTGATTTCATAGAATCGATGAATTCTTCTTTTTTTTTTTTTTTTTTTTAATCAATAAAGAAAAAATAAAAAATATCTTTTTTCAAATGATATATTATCGTAAATAAATATATATGGTCTATCTAATTTGAATTGGGAGAATCTATAGCCATAAAGAGCTTGTATTGGTACAATGATAGAAAGCCTATTCATCCATTCGAATTTACGAAATTTAAACCATGGATGTGGGTGAAAAATTGGACCAACCCGTGCGTGGTTCATATTACGAATATTCGGGGAGAAAATGAAGGGATGACAGCAATCTCGGACAGTCAAATTATCTTAGTCCTTGTAAGTGCTTTAACAACAAGTTTTTTAGCTTTGAGACCGGGTAATGAATTGTATAATCGATAAGAACCGTTTGCTTTTACGTTCAAGGGATAACCTGGCCAGTTTTTGGCCAGGCCGATGGAATAATATATAGACTAATTTTGATGAAATGAATAATGCAAGCGTTTTTTTTTTTTTCGAGAATGTCCATACTCATTCCCGTAACCATTATATTATAATAGCTATATATCCAGTAGAATATATTTTGGAGAATATAGACTTTGGCTCTAGCATCATGTTAGAGTAAGAATACTTCCCTGCTCGGGGAGATGGCCGAGTGGACTAAAGCGGCGGATTGCTAATCCGTTGTACGATCATTCGTACCGAGGGTTCGAATCCCTCTCTCCCCGTTTACTAACTAAATATTTATCTTATGAATCCATAGAATCTCTGTAATTATTCTTTACGTCCGGGATTACGTCCAGGATCATTTGATAGGGATCCAAAAACGGGGAGAGAAACAAGAAAAATGACCACTGTGTAAACGAGCAGCTTGAGAGTAAGCATGACGTAATCTCCGGGATCATTGCGTTACTAGGAGTAGGATGGAGTAAATTATCAATCCCTATACCACCTTTATTTGAATAAAATAAAATAAAAAAATTTTTTAATTTTATTTTAATGAAACAAAAATGATTTTTTATATTGATTATCATAGCCGATTAAATTGAATTGAGGAAAGAGGGATTTGAACCCCCGTCAACTCGGTTCCTCCGGTTAAAATGAGCCAGCAGCCCCGGGATCGCCGCAATCGACCTTCTCCAAAAACCTTCTTTTTTTTTTCAAGGTAATTTTGGTAGTTCGATTGGAAGGGGTGAATAAGACAAGTAAGTTATTCGAAAGAAAGGGGAAAATAAATAAATATATAAATATATATATATATATTTATATATTTATTTATATTATCGGAAACTCACGGAGGCTTGCCGGACAAAGGCTAGGGGGAAAAGGAACAACGGTATGATCGGCATTATATCCACAATCGGATCGAAAATAGCATAAGCTTCGGGTGATTTAGCCAAAACGGTATCACTTAAACAAGTGGTGTTTCCTGGATAGGTATCAAACATAACTAACATTTTTTCTCCGAAAAAAGAAAGATTATTACAGGGGTTCAGTACGGCACGAAAGGAACCAACCTCATAAATTCTTGATGAAAGTTTTTCAGTACATTCCATTACGTACGCATGGGTTGGTTCCTCCAAGCCCAGTCCCATATTTGCGCGATCTCCCTCCCAGTGAAACAAATGAAAGAAAAAGAAATCAATATTTTTTCTATTCCGTTCAATTTTATCAAGAATCCTTCTTTTATTCTATCTCATCTCTTTTTGTTTCCGCAATTAATCTATTTCTACTTAACAATCTATTTTATTTCATAGAAACGAATAAATCTTGGACTGAGATTTAGTCCGAATAGATAGATAGATTGACAACAACCTTAATATCGGGATTGAATAGCATCGGATATATCTCCTATGGGGCGTGGCCAAGTGGTAAGGCACCGGGTTTTGGCCCTGGTACTCGGAGGTTCGAATCCTTCCGTCCCAGGCTTCTCCGATGAAATAAAAAAGAGTCCTCTTGGAAGGAAATGAAATGAACATTTCAATTTTCTACTATTTATTTGTAGTAGTATATTCTCTGAATCATCTTACGACAATATTATAGGTATGGCAAGCAGAATCTCTGCGGAGTAGAATAGGGAAAACAGAAAAAGAATCTTCTTCATGAAATTAGCCTATTGGTTGTATGCCGGCCCTGCTCATATCGGAACTCTTCGAGTAGCCAGTTCCTTCGAAAATGTGCATGCAATTATGCATGCTCCTCTGGGAGATGACTACTTTAATGTAATGCGTTCCATGCTGGAAAGAGAGAGGGATTTTACTCCCGTAACTGCTAGCATAGTAGATCGTCATGTATTAACACGCGGATCCCAAGAGAAAGTTGTTGATAATATTATTCAGAAAGAGAAAGAAGAGCGTCCTGATTTGATTATATTAACACCTACCTGTACTTCTAGTATCTTACAGGAAGATCTACAAAACTTTGTGGATAGAGCATCTATTGCTTCTGATTCTGATGTAATTCCCGCGGATGTGAATCATTATCGAGTTAATGAACTTCAGGCAGCGGATAGAACTTTGGAACAAGTGGTTCGATATTATTTGGGTAAGGCTCGTAGACAAGGAAAATTGAATCGATCTATAACAGATATACCTTCCGCAAATATTATCGGTATTTCTACGCTGGGCTTCCACAATCAACACGATTGTCGCGAATTAAAACGTTTATTACAGGATCTGGGTATTGAAATTAATCAGGTAATTCCCGAAGGGGGATTTGTAGAAGATCTCCAAAATTTACCAAAAGCCTGGTTTAATTTTGTTCCTTATCGTGAAATAGGCTTAATGACAGCAATATATTTGGAAAAAGAATTTGGAATGCCTTACATATCTACAACTCCTATGGGAGTTATAGATACGGCTGAGTTTATCCGACAAATACAAGGGCATGTTAATAAATGGACTCCTGCTTTTTCCAATAAAACAGTTGATTATGAACATTATATTGATCAACAAACCAGATTTGTTTCTCAAGCCGCTTGGTTCTCAAGATCCATCGATTGTCAAAATTTTGTAGGAAAAAAGGCAGTTGTTTTTGGTGATGCAACTCATGCTGCTTCAATGACTAAGATACTTGCTCGAGAGATGGGGATTCGTGTTTGTTGTACGGGTACCTATTGCAAACACGATGCGGAATGGTTTAACGAACAAGTTTGGGGTCTCTGTGATGAAGTACTTATTACAGATGACCATATTGAAGTAGGGGATATGATCGCTCGTGTAGAACCATCCGCCATATTTGGTACTCAGATGGAACGTCATATTGGTAAACGTCTTGATATTCCCTGCGGAGTTATTTCTCCACCAGTTCATATCCAAAATTTCCCATTGGGATATCGGCCTTTTTTAGGTTATGAGGGTACTAATCAAATAGCCGATTTAGTTTATAACTCATATACTTTGGGCATGGAAGACCATCTTTTAGATATTTTTGGTGGTCATGATACTAAAGAAGTTATTACTAAATCATTATCCGCAGAAACGGATTTGATTTGGAATTCCGAGAGTCAATTGGAATTAAGTAAAATTCCTGGATTTGTTAGGGGCAAAATTAAAAGAAAGACTGAGAAGTTTGCAAGACAGAGTGGCATTACAAAAATTACTGTCGAAGTAATGTATGCAGCTAAGGAAGCATTGAATGCTTGAAACATTACATTGGGAACCTTCTCTCTATCCTTCCATCCACCTATAGTATAACATAAGACTAAAAACTTCATTTCATAAAAATAGAATAGAATAAAAACTCATGCCATTTATTTCATATATTCCTACAACATATTCATTTACACCTTATATCTGAATCTCAAAGAAAGATTATGGTAAAACTTCGTTTAGAATGATATGTTAGAAAACGACGTGCAACTTGAATATTATGATCGGTTTCGTGGAACATCTGCCATTCCCTATCCGAATTAAAGAACTCCTATCCCAACATACGTTTCCAAACACAATCTTTTTTTTTTTTTTAGTGAGGTTCGCGTAACAACGTAGAATCTTCTTTATAACCTACGAGTTAGGAGATATAATCTAAAGTTAACGTAGAAAAAAAAAAAAAAAAGCTATTGAAACTTTGTCCAACTTTTTAAAAATTAAATTTACTAAATTAGTAAATAGATTCTTACTTATCAAACAAATAATTTAAATTTTTTAATTTTCAATAAGTTGATCAAACAATGTAATAATTAATAATTGTTATAATTGATTACGGTGAATGAAAGAAATCGAAATTATTTTCATTTCCCCTCCCTCAATCGAAAAAAGTGGGGCTGATTATGAAGATCAGTCTAAGAACGATAAAATCCTATTTGATTTTTTAAACGACGAGATTTAGATGAAGTTAAAGATGACTCAATAGAGAGAACACACTAATTCCAAACGTGGAAAAAACATACCGTATGTATAGGATAACCTTCATTTTAATTTCACTGAAGTGAAGCCATTATTGATTGAGCCGTACGGGGAAAAAACTTCGTATAGAGGAAAGCTCAACCTGCAGAGATTGTTGGATAGGGATACCCGCCTTAAAGCAAGGATATTTGAACAAATCAAAGCTAATTGAGATGGTTATGAGTTCAATGCTTGATCCATTTTTCCAAATCCTATTATATGTTCATTTAGTAGAATAGCCTTCGTTACAATGGGTTAGGTAAAGATTGCGTTTATGTTTAATACAACCTATTTTTCGTTTTACCGAAATAGATCTAAAATCAAGTTAATGATATCGAGAAATAGCTAAATGGAATAATGAGAGGCCAGATAGAAGATATGAGGGAGGAGGGGGGAGCTTATCGTTCCGTCAAGCCGTTTCTTCCCATTAAATGGGGGAGAAAAAACAAAAAATACTTTATCCATCTCCGCTCCGGGAGGTGGTCCCTGTTGAACTCCCAGTCGACTAGCTTCCTTCTCGTTAACCATTCTTCTGTTCCCTATCATTATAGATTTTTTTTCCTTTCCACGGAATAAGAAGAAAAAATCGGAAATCCTGAAGCAATTAATATTAAAAAAAAGAAAAACATTAATAAAAAAAGAAAAAGAAAGCCTGCATCAATAATTTTTTTATTCATTCTCTCTCAACTTGACTTACTCTGATTCATATTCTCAAGGTTCATTTATTCCTTTTCATCCATTCTTCCAGTATACTCTATTATTTCATTCTCGGGGTTGTTAATCCAACGGTAGAGTAATCGGCTCCCAAAAGTTTTATAAGACTACGATTGATCGACTTAGCGGAAAAAAGTCGTTTCATTATATAATTTTTCTCAAGCTTAATTTGATCAAAATCTCTTTCTTAGTATCGTAATGGAAGGAAAAGATTCGGATTGCTTTGTTAAAACAGATCTACTACTCAAGCGGAAAAGTTAATGGATAAAGCTAGATGGCTTAAATCATAGATGGAACCAGAAGAATGAGCTCCCGTTTATTCAAAGATCCCATTTAATATTCTCTTTACTAATTGAAAGTTAGGAGTAAATTAGTAACCAATATAAGAGAGGGGTTGTTCCTACAAGAAGGGTATTCTTATCAGAAATGAATCTTGAATACTCGGATAAATAAATACAAATGTGTAAAAGAATAACCAGCGTGCCGACTAAATAAAGTGATTTATAAGTCAGTTAAGCGATCAGTTTGCAAAAAGAGATCCTTTTTTCGAAAAGATTAATGCTTTTTTACAAGGAATCAAATGAGTTTTAGATAAAAATTATTTTATAGAATCTTTTTTTTTTATCTCTGAATAAATGAAAATAAATCTATCCGATCTTCGCGTGGATCGCACTATGCATCATTTCTCATCCCAAGGAGTTACTCATATGAGAACCATAGCTTGGGTTTTATCTGAAATAAAGAAGCTACGAAGAAATCAAAAAAATATCTTGTGGCAACAACGCTTTTTATATAAACTTCTCCTTCATGATGATATTTACGCAATTGCTTATAATTGTTTTTCAAATAAATCGAATTTAAAACGAAAAGAGGATTCAGGTCCGAGCAACAATCATTTAAGTTTCATAATCATAGAGCGTCTAATTGATAGAATACGTCAACAAGACCTTCCAGATACTTTTTTATCTTTATCAAGGAAGCGTCTTGGGAGGAAGGGTGATAAAAAAAATCAATCTTTCAATTACTATATCAATTCTTCTTGCGGATCAATTCGAGAAGGTCCGACTATAGTTCTGCAAATCCATTTCTTGATGCAATTGCAACCCTTGTTAAGGGAAACGAATGAATGGAATAGTTTTCGATCTATTCATTCCATATTCCCTTTCATGGAGGATCATTTTTCGCATTCCTATTATTTCTTAGGTACTAAATTACCCTATTCTCTCCATCCAGAAGTACTTATTCGAATTTTTCGTCGACGGATTTAGGATGCTCCCTTTCTACACCTATTACGATTCATTCTCCACGAACAACAAAATCTAATTATCTCAAATACAACCATCTTTTTCTCTCCAAGAGAAACAAATAGGTTATCCATATTTTTATGGAATTACTATATATATGAATCCGAATCTACTTTAGTCTCCCTTTGGGAAAAAACCTTACATTTTGAATCGTTCTCCGCTTCATCTGATCAAACTAACTCTATTCAAAAGATCGAGCATATTGCAAAGCCATCCTATGTTGCGAAGCCATCATGGATGATTACTCAACCGGAAAACGTCTCTTTTTTCGTGAAAAATCCTTCTATTCATTATGTAAGATATGAAAACAATTACATGGTAGCTTTGAAAGGTACTAAATATTTAGCCCAGAGATGGAAGCATTTTTTTTTAAGATTTTGGCAATATCATTTTCATTTTTGGGTTCAACCATACAGGATACGTATTCAAAAATCATCCAAAGATTGTTTTCCTTTTTTGGGTTATATCCTAGGTATTGGACCCAAAATCACTACAGTTCGAGCTGAAATGGTGGATGATTTACCCATTGCTATCAGTCTTCCTACCAGAGAATTGTGTGCTATAACTCCAATTTCCGGTCTAATCGGATTATTAGCCAAAGAAAAATTTTGCGATACTTTGGGACATCCAATTGGTAAATTAGCTTGGACTGCTCTAAGAGACGATGACATTCTCAACCGATTCAATCAAATTTGGAAAAATATCGACTATTATTATAGTGGATGTTCAAATAAAGAGGGGTTGTATCGAATACAATATATACTTCGATTTTCATGCGCGAAAACTTTGGCTTGTAGGCATAAAAGTACAATACGCGTTGTGTGGAAAAAATATGGTTCAAAACTGTTTCCGAGATCTTCTTTTTCGGAGAAACCAGAGTTAATATCCCCGTTTCTCCCCAAGGTTCATTATCATAAAAAAAATTTTTGGTATTTGGATATTATCCAAATAAATTCTTTAGCAAATTCGTTGCAAAAAAGAGGTATACTCGAATTCGAAACTGATTCTACTAACGAGAGGCTCGTCGGGCAATTCAATTGCCGAGACTCAAGATAATCTTGTGAAAGAACTGAAGCGATAGGTACGTACATAGCATAGAGAGAGCCATGCGCAATGAAAATTGCAAACGCAGAAAACCGGCCCCCAGAGGAGAGTAATTCACCTACTTTCATCCGACGAGTTCTGGATGAGTTCGAGCCCCGGCCAACCCGAACCCAATTGATCGGATTCAATTCATTTTTTTTTTCTCTTACACTTTAAATTTGAAATAGTATATAATGGGTATGTTTCCCTATTGATGAGATAAAGATGAAATGATATTTGTTATGTTGCAAGTAAGTTATGTAACATAGGCTACTTATGTCACTCCAATCATTTAATTACTTACTGTTTTACGTATTTTAAGAATCTGGACCTCTGAATAAGAAACAGGGGTTGACAACAAGGGGGTAACTCCGTATAATATAGAATAACAAGCATACAAAATATAATATTTGTGCTTGGGTAATAATTCTTATTCAACAAGCCAAATTTTACCATGACCGCAATTATAGAGAGAAGCGAAAGCGCGAGCCTATGGGGTCGCTTCTGCAATTGGATTACCAGCACCGAAAACCGCCTTTATATTGGATGGTTTGGTGTATTGATGATTCCTACCCTACTAACTGCAACTTCTGTATTCATCATTGCTTTTATTGCAGCTCCTCCAGTGGATATTGACGGTATCCGTGAGCCCGTTTCCGGTTCTCTCCTTTACGGAAACAATATCATCTCTGGTGCCATCATTCCAACTTCTGCAGCTATCGGTTTACACTTCTACCCTATCTGGGAAGCAGCTTCCGTTGATGAATGGCTATACAATGGTGGTCCCTACGAACTAATCGTTCTTCACTTCCTACTTGGCGTAGCTTGCTACATGGGTCGTGAATGGGAACTCAGCTTCCGTCTAGGTATGCGTCCCTGGATTGCTGTTGCATATTCAGCTCCCGTTGCAGCTGCTACCGCTGTTTTTTTAATCTACCCCATCGGTCAGGGAAGCTTCTCCGATGGTATGCCTTTGGGAATCTCTGGTACCTTCAACTTCATGATTGTGTTCCAAGCTGAACACAACATCCTTATGCACCCATTTCATATGTTGGGTGTAGCTGGTGTATTCGGTGGCTCTTTATTCAGTGCTATGCATGGTTCTCTAGTAACTTCAAGTTTGATTCGAGAAACCACGGAGAATGAATCTGCTAATGCAGGTTATAAGTTTGGTCAAGAGGAAGAAACCTATAACATCGTAGCTGCTCACGGTTACTTTGGCCGGTTGATCTTCCAATACGCTAGCTTTAACAACTCCCGTTCTCTACACTTCTTCTTGGCTGCTTGGCCTGTAGTAGGTATTTGGTTCACCGCGTTGGGCATCAGCACCATGGCTTTCAACTTAAATGGTTTTAACTTCAACCAATCTGTAGTTGACAGCCAAGGTCGTGTAATCAATACCTGGGCTGACATTATCAACCGTGCCAACCTTGGTATGGAAGTTATGCACGAACGTAACGCTCACAACTTCCCTCTAGATTTAGCTTCTATTGAAGCTCCTTCCGCAAACGGTTAATTAATGTCTCTACAGATTCCTAGTTATTATCGATAAAAAGATAGTAACTCAGTCGTAACTTTTCAACCTTAACGTTGAAAGTTAGGATCAAACAGGGGGTTCTCGGAGAAAGATAATGACCCTGATTAATTGAAAGGGAGACCGCAGGGGTCCCTGCTGCTTAAAGGGGCCGGGCCCCTAGAGTCCCTAGAAGGGATCTCAAAAATTCTCCCTAACCACCTTCGGGGTCATTATCATATCCGAATGGAATGAATGAGTAGAAGGGGGCGGACGTAGCCAAGCGGATTAAGGCAGTGGATTGTGAATCCACCACGCGCGGGTTCAATCCCCGTCGTTCGCCTGCGTTTATGAAAAGAATTCCGATAATTGGTTGAAAAAATAAGAAAATACTTAGTCTATATTTAGAGAATTAGATAAGGTATAGAGGATTTTAGTGGTGAAATGGTGGACACACGAGATTCGGAATCCCGTAAGAGCATGGGGTCCGAATTCACTTCAAGTAAGTGAGGTTTTGCTAAGAAACTTATCCTAGTTTTTTTTAATAAATCAAATTAATTTGGTGATTCGGGATTGACGGGGCTCGAACCCGCAACTTCCGTCTTGACAGGGCGGTACTCTAACCGATTGAACTACAATCCCATTAAAAACAGTTTAGTTATTATGTCGATCAAAAACTTATGTGTCAAATCTATTCTTTACAATTATTGTAATTGTTCTGTCTGGGTGGAATTAGAATAGATACGTTTCTCTACGAATAGGACAATATCGATAGACGAAAACGAAACGGGATCTTTGTTATTGAAGCAGTAATCCCATTATGGAGCAGTAATCTTTTATTGATGCTGAATGTTCAGATCAACCAGAGAAAGAAACTTCATATAATAAATTAATTGAATAATGAATGGATTGATAAGTTGACATGACATTGGGTCGAGCTGGATTTGAACCAGCGTAGGCATTGCCAGCGGATTTACAGTCCGTCCCCATTAACCACTCGAGCATCGACCCAGTCAGTTGGAAAGAAAGGGGAATAAAAGTTTTTACCCCTCTCTCTTATATCGGGATGGGAATAGAAACGGGTGCGGAAAGTTCTCGGGATATTCGTGATTCCGAAGACTTTTCGTACCCCCAGGGGAATTCGAATCCCCGCCGCCTCCGTGAAAGGGAGATGTCCTGGGCCTCTAGACGATGGGGGCTTATCCTTATGTTACTCAATTCATTATTTACTGTCAATAGTATGGTTCATTTCATTCCAATAATATTTCCAATTATTAGTTTCATTTCTACCTACGGGAGATGGACGGCTTAACATCTGAGGTTCACACATCCCACCCAGCGATATATATATATATTATTTGAAGCCGAGTATGTTATATCATCTCCACCTTTAACCCGATAATTAGGTATGGTATTTTGAACCCAGTTTTTTTTTTATGCTATATTAGAGTAAACCTATACGTATTGTATGAATCATGTCTTATCTATTTGGATTCATTATTGAATATTACAAGATTTTAATCAACAATCAATAGTTTATTTATTAAATCTTATCTCCTCGATCAGATTAGACGAAACAACTTGCTCATTCAAAAATCTACGAAGTTTTTGAATGAGCAAGTTGTATTTAGAACAAGTTCGGAGCAGGGGTTAAATAAAAAAGGTAATTTTTTTTTATTCAATATATAAGTCAGGGCGCACTTACCTTTCTCATAGAAGATTAACCGTGGTTCATTCCATAATATTATATTCTCCCTCTAGAGAATCACTACGCTTTTTACTCGCCCATCTCGTTCTAGAACATAATGTTATGTTTGTCCTGCTATATCCTAGTTTATTTCCATAGTTACTACAAGATCAAATGGTAGAAATTCAATTTTACTATAATTTGTTTATGAAATAATATTTTGGACTTTGGGGTGGGGTAGGAGGGGAACTATGCTTTCTTTTTCCTCCTCCGCGAGAGAATAAAGAAAGTAAACCCTTTTTGAACTAACTTTATCACCATCCTTACCTCCTACAAACTATTTTTCCTAATCGAAACACTTCGAAGTGACTAATTATTTCCAGGGTCAAAACGACCATACGGAAATATTTAATTGAATTGCCCATACATAGCATCTACCCGGAGAGGAGATTATTGAAAATTAAAAATTTTTTTTTGAAGTGTTTGTGCTTTTCTTCGGTTATATTATATATATTCAACGAACTTTATCCCATATAAAGGAATGATAGATAAGAGTTCTTCGTTGGAGAGAATGGAAGAACAAAACCTGTTACAATTTCATCGGAAAAATCATTTTAGTTTAGATTACAGATTATAAAATGGGTAAAAAGAAGTTCATCGATATGATGAGAACTGAATCCTTTAATATATCAAAACAATTCAATTAAGAATCATATGATGTGTAATATAATTGGAAAAATATGAGAAGGATCCGCATTACGGAAAGGGGATAAATATGACTAATAAATGATTCTAATACTAATAATAAAGTAAATAACAATGAAAATAAAATTAGAGTCGATTTTATTGGTTCCAGATTTTGATGATCTACGTGGATTGCATTAACTAAATGACTTACATAACCTATATGATTTTTATTATTAACTTCTATGCATATGGAAAGATTAGGCCAGAAATAAGCTATATATTTTTATGAACTAGTTGACATTTTATTGATTTTTCAATCAAACTATATTTGTTCTTGCAATAATACAATTCTTCCCCTCAAAGAAGCCCTTTTAACTCAGTGGTAGAGTAACGCCATGGTAAGGCGTAAGTCATCGGTTCAAATCCGATAAAGGGCTTCCATATTTTCTCCATAGCCATAGAAGGTATTCTATTCCATTTTATATCCTCCTGGATGAGAATCCACTCATGAACACTTACTAAATTGGAATAGTCAGATGAGAAAGAAAGTTTTATCAAAAACATAATAGTTTGAATAATTACAATTTAAAATTCAGAATTATAATTCTCTATATCGAGCAAAAAGAATATGTAGTGGTCTTATAAGTTTCCATTTTTTATCAACTCGGGAGTGGGGTATTATTGCTCCACCCGGTCCAATTCTCGTAAATAATTACGTGGAAATATCTATTAGCTCATAACATGATGGATTACTTATTTTGGTAGGAAAAGATAAATAGGGCATTAGTTAAGGTTAGTCAAGAGTTAGGAGCTTTCCATATATACGATCGATGTATGTCCGAAGAAAGGAATGACATTGTAAAGGATGGTGTAATTAGTATAGGCCGGGTTTTTGACCCCCCGAGAATTAATCCCTTAGCTCAGATTAACAAGGGAATTTCTGAATAATATAACGAATGATCGATATTTTATTTGATCAAAAAAAAATCCTTTTATTTTATGAGGGTGAGCGGGGGATTCGAATCCCGATCGATCCACTCCATAACTAATAATAAATCCTTAAACGTTTGATATGGAAAGATCATCAATTTTATGAAAATAGTAAACTTGACTTATTATATTGTATATAAGTTGGCTACCCTAATATCAAAATTGACTCGAAACCGTAAATGTGAATTTTATATCAAAGATAAGCCTGGAATCAAAAAACTTAAATCAGGCTTTTCAAAATGAAAAAGAAGTTAGTTTTTCATTCACATTAAAATGTTTTAATTTTGAGAATTGAATCCTGCCTCTTTCCTTCTCCTACTGCTTGCTCCCCATAAGTTAGAAAAGTCTCTTGGTTTATAAATACATATATTTATATATATATATCCTATTTTTTACGGAAGGAGAATGTAAAATAGATGCATCCCGATGAAATAAGGATAAGAGACGTTACTTCTATTGCTCAAACGGATCTAAGAAGGGGATTCAAAGAATTTCAATAATATTAGGTTAAAGGGACATCAAAAGGAAGGGGAATCAATCCTTGTGGGAGAAAATACTAGGGAGAAAAGAAAAGCTTACCTACCTTCTAAAAGGTCTTTGCTAAGTCCGTTTCGAGACCAGGCAAAGATTCATTCTATCTATATTGAATGCTTTGAACCAACAAATGGACTATGATGCATCTATAAAATTGATCAGAGAATTCTTTGGAGGGGGCAAAGAAAGAAAAAGGATCGTTCGTGGATGATCGAATATGATATCTTTCAATGATTCGATAGTGATAAGGTGCTCAAAAATGGTTGAAATAGTTGAATGGGAGAATCACTATGACTATAGCCATTGGAAAGTTTTCCAAAGAGCGAAAAGGTTTATTTGATAACATGGACGATTGGCTAAGGAGAGATCGTTTTGTATTCGTGGGTTGGTCTGGTCTATTGCTTTTTCCCTGTGCCTATTTTTCTTTGGGTGGATGGTTTACGGGTACAACCTTTGTAACCTCATGGTATACTCACGGATTGGCTAGTTCTTATTTGGAAGGTTGTAACTTTCTGACTGCCGCAGTCTCTACTCCTGCTGATAGTTTAGCACACTCTTTGCTGCTATTATGGGGTCCTGAAGCACAGGGAGACTTTACTCGTTGGTGCCAATTGGGTGGTTTATGGACCTTCGTTGCCCTACACGGTGCCTTTGGTTTAATAGGTTTCATGTTGCGCCAATTTGAACTTGCTCGATCTGTACAATTGCGTCCCTACAACGCAATTGCATTCTCTGGTCCGATTGCTGTTTTTGTTTCTGTATTCCTGATCTATCCATTGGGCCAGTCTGGTTGGTTCTTTGCACCCAGCTTCGGTGTAGCAGCGATCTTCCGATTTATCCTTTTTTTCCAGGGTTTCCACAATTGGACTTTAAACCCATTTCATATGATGGGAGTCGCTGGAGTATTGGGTGCTGCTCTTCTATGTGCTATTCACGGTGCTACTGTGGAAAATACTCTATTCGAGGATGGTGATGGTGCAAATACATTCCGTGCTTTTAACCCAACTCAATCTGAAGAGACTTATTCCATGGTTACCGCTAATCGTTTCTGGTCCCAAATTTTCGGTGTTGCTTTCTCCAACAAACGTTGGTTACATTTCTTCATGTTATTCGTACCCGTAACTGGTTTATGGATGAGTGCTATCGGAGTAGTTGGTCTAGCCTTGAATCTGCGGGCATATGACTTTGTCTCTCAGGAGATCCGTGCAGCAGAAGATCCTGAGTTTGAAACTTTCTACACCAAAAACATTCTTTTGAACGAGGGTATTCGTGCTTGGATGGCGGCCCAGGATCAGCCTCATGAAAACCTTGTATTCCCCGAGGAGGTTCTACCCCGTGGAAACGCTCTTTAATGGAACCTTGGCTTTAGGTGGTCGTGATCAAGAAACCACTGGCTTTGCTTGGTGGGCCGGTAATGCCCGACTTATAAACTTATCTGGTAAATTGCTTGGTGCCCACGTGGCTCATGCCGGATTGATTGTGTTCTGGGCTGGAGCGATGAACTTATTTGAAGTAGCTCATTTCGTACCGGAAAAGCCTATGTATGAACAAGGTTTAATTCTACTTCCCCATCTGGCTACTTTGGGATGGGGAGTAGGCCCTGGCGGAGAAGTTGTAGATACCTTCCCATACTTCGTATCCGGAGTGCTTCACTTAATCTCTTCCGCAGTTTTAGGTTTTGGGGGTGTTTATCACGCACTTATCGGACCCGAAACTTTAGAAGAATCCTTTCCATTTTTCGGTTATGTATGGAAAGATAAGAACAAAATGACCACTATTTTAGGTATTCACCTAATCTTGCTAGGTGTTGGTGCTCTCCTTCTAGCGTTTAAAGCCTTGTATTTTGGGGGCGTATATGATACTTGGGCTCCCGGTGGTGGAGATGTAAGGAAAATAACAAATCTTACCCTTAGTCCAAGCGTTATATTCGGTTATTTACTCAAATCACCTTTTGGTGGAGAAGGTTGGATTGTTAGTGTAGACAATTTGGAAGATATAATTGGGGGACATGTTTGGTTAGGTTCTATTTGTATTTTCGGTGGAATCTGGCACATTCTAACCAAACCTTTTGCATGGGCTCGTCGTGCTTTCGTATGGTCTGGAGAAGCTTACTTGTCTTATAGTTTAGGGGCTCTTTCCGTCTTTGGTTTCATCGCTTGTTGCTTCGTTTGGTTTAACAATACAGCTTATCCTAGCGAATTTTATGGTCCTACTGGTCCAGAGGCCTCTCAAGCTCAAGCGTTTACCTTTCTGGTTAGAGACCAACGCCTTGGAGCTAACGTAGGTTCTGCTCAAGGACCCACTGGTTTAGGTAAATACCTTATGCGTTCCCCCACTGGAGAGATTATTTTTGGGGGAGAAACGATGCGCTTCTGGGATCTTCGTGCTCCATGGTTGGAACCCCTAAGGGGTCCTAATGGTTTGGATTTGAATAAGTTGGAAAAAGACATACAGCCTTGGCAGGAACGACGCTCGGCGGAATATATGACTCATGCTCCTTTAGGTTCTTTGAATTCCGTAGGTGGAGTAGCTACTGAGATTAATGCAGTGAACTATGTTTCTCCTCGGAGTTGGTTAGCTACCTCCCATTTTGTTCTAGGATTCTTTTTCTTTGTAGGTCATTTATGGCATGCAGGAAGAGCTCGTGCAGCTGCAGCCGGATTTGAGAAAGGAATTGACCGTGATTCCGAACCTGTCCTTTCTATGACACCCCTTAACTAGAGGAGTGAATAGAAATGAGTAAGCTGGAATTCCAGCTCAGCTAATAAAAAGCTTCCCCGAATACGAGTGATAAATACCGTCCTGCTAAAAGCTCGGCTATTCATAGCCGAGCTTTCAAATCAATTGATATTGATAACTAGATTCGTGAATGAGATGATTCTTCGACGGAAGGAGAGAGAGGGATTCGAACCCTCGATAGCGCTGAAACTATACCGGTTTTCAAGACCGGAGCCATAAACCACTCGGCCATCTCTCCTAAAATTCATTCTACGTAACTATAACTTCTTTCGGTAGCATCTATAATATCGGTACCATAATCATTAGTAAATATTTATATTGTGTGAATAACATATAATATCTCTCTTTTGAAAGATATGCAAAAAGCATCATCTGCAGATGGGAGAAGTTAATAAGGCTCAATTATAAATATAGTCGAATTAAATTGTTTATATGATACGTTTGGCTTGGTTTTCAAGATCTATGCCAGATAGGGATCAAATGGTATAATCCGTTTCATTCGTTAAGAACCTGGAAAACCACAACCATGACTATTGCCTTTCAGTTGGCCGTGTTTGCATTAATCGCGATTTCATTTCTCCCAGTAATTGGTGTGCCTGTTGTGCTTGCCTCTCCTGACGGTTGGTCAAGTAACAAAAATGTCGTATTTTCGGGTGCTTCGCCACGGATCGGATCAGTCTTTTTAGTAGGTATCCTTAACTCCTCCATATCCTAAGTTTTTGGCTGAGTTGCGGCATCCCCTTCCTTGGTTGAATGAAAGCACTGAGGCACAGAATCTAAAGTGTTTCCCAGGGGAGGGTTGAGTTCCATTACCGATTCGTTCCGTCTTTCAATAAAGGAATAAGTAATTTAAATTTGCATTATTAATCAATAATTGACTATATACAAGTGAATCTACTAATATAGTGGAGAACGAGAGAAAAGAAGCAGTTGCGGGTATGGTTTAATGGTAAAATTCCTCCTTGCCAAGGAGAATATGCGGGTTCGATTCCGCTACCCGCCCATTCCCCCAAAAGGATATAAGTGGAATATAGAATCGATATAATCTTAGATTCGTTTTTTAATTCTTGAATAAAATGAAGGTATAGAGATTCATACATAAACTAGAAAAGGCTAAAAACTTTGGTTTTGGCGGAGACGGGATTTGAACCCGTGACCTCAAGGTTATGAGCCTTGCGAGCTACCAGGCTGCTCTACCCCGCGCAATTTATATATTATTATTATTAATTAATTAATATATAAATATGATTCACTGGACAAGCAATATAATATTCAAACGTAGAGAATTTCCCTTTTAGGGATTATTCTCAATTACATTCATATCCAATCTTTCCGAATTTTTTCTTTTTTACCAACTAGATTTTGTTACTCCGGGCAACAAACATGCATGAGCCATCTCGCGAAGCACGTGCCTAGATAAACCAAAGTCTCGATAATTAGCTCTAGGTCTTCCAGTCAGGAAACAACGACGATGAAGACGCGTAGGTGCACTATTACGTGGTAAGGATTGTAATTCTCTATGAATTTCCCATTTTTCATCTAATGAAAAAACCTTACTCATCCTCTCTTTTAAAGATTGACGAATAGAATGGTATTTTTGTTCCAACCTTTGCTTCTTTTCCTCCCTCTGGATAAGACTCTTTCTTGCCATAATGGTTCAATTAATAATAAATAACATTTTTATGTCAAATTTTGGAATGAAAGAGGATTATTCATCTCTTTCTCTACTTCTTCTTTCACTCCTAACTATTTCATTCAGTGGAATGGGATTAGGCCTACCGTTAGTCTAAGTCTAGTCAGTCCCGATCCAAGGGTAGGCTTAATTTAATAATTCTGATCTTACTAGAGATGATGACTAGCCAAATTTGCCTGATGTAGAAGCAATTAGGAAAGCCGCATAGGTAAATATATAACCCACAGAAAAATGAGCTAATCCAACTAATCTTGCTTGAACAATAGAAAGAGCCACTGGCTTATCCCTCCAGCGCACCAAATTAGCTAGAGGTGTACGCTCATGAGCCCATGCTAGAGTCTCAATAAGTTCCTGCCAGTATCCACGCCAAGAGATAAGAAACATGAATCCAGTAGCCCAAACGAGATGCCCAAATAAGAACATCCATGCCCAAACAGATAAACTGTTCATACCAAATGGATTGTATCCATTAATAAGTTGCGAGGAATTTAACCACAAGTAATCTCTTAACCATCCCATTAAATAAGTAGAAGATTCGTTGAATTGAGCTACATTTCCCTGCCATAAGGTAATATGCTTCCAATGCCAATAGAACGTAACCCATCCAATAGTATTTAACATCCAAAAGACTGCCAAATAAAAAGCATCCCAAGCTGAAATATCACAAGTCCCACCTCGTCCCGGACCATCGCATGGAAAACTATAACCAAATTCTTTTTTGTCTGGCATTAGCTTGGAGCCACGTGCATCTAAAGCACCTTTTACTAGGATCAACGTGGTTGTGTGTAAACCCAAAGCAATGGCATGATGAACCAAAAAATCTCCGGGACCTATGGTTAGAAATAGCGAGTTACTATTATTATTAATAGCATCCAACCAACCGGGTAACCAAATGCTTTGACCAGCATTAAACGCTGGACTATTTGCCGAGGATAGGAGTACATCAAAACCATATAAAGCTTTGCCATGAGTGGATTGGATCCATTGAGCGAATACGGGTTCAATCAAGATTTGTTTCTCCGGAGTACCAAAAGCGAGCATAACATCGTTATGGACATAGAGTCCCAAGGTATGAAAACCCAGGAATAAACTAGCCCAACTTAGATGAGATATGATAGCTTCTTTATGTTCCAACATTCTCGCCAATACATTACCCTTATTCTGTTCCGGATTGTAATCCCTAATAAAGAAGATGGCTCCATGAGCAAATGCACCCGTCATAATAAACCCAGCAATATACTGATGATGAGTATATAATGCAGCTTGAGTAGTGAAGTCTTGTGCTATGAATGCATAAGCAGGTAAGGAATACATATGTTGAGCCACTAAAGAAGTAATAACTCCCAGAGAAGCTAAAGCAAGACCTAATTGAAAGTGGAGAGAATTATTGATTGTGTCGTAAAGTCCCTTATGTCCACGTCCCAATCGGCCTCTTGGAGGAGCATGTACTTCTAGAATTTCCTTTATACTATGCCCAACTCCAAAATTAGTTCTGTACATATGACCGGCTACGAGGAAAACAAAGGCAATAGCTAAATGATGATGAGCAATATCAGTCAACCATAAACTTTGAGTTTGCGGATGAAATCCTCCGAGGAAGGTTAGAATAGCAGTACCTGCTCCTTGGGAAGTACCAAATAAATGACTACCGGAATCAGCATTTTGAGCATAAACGCCCCACTGCCCCACGAAGAGAGGCCCTAAACCTTGAGGGTGCGGTAATGCAGTCAGTAAATTATCCCATCTTACGTGCTCACCTCTTGATTCGGGAATGGCGACATGAACTAGATGTCCCGTCCAAGCCAAAGAGCTTACTCCAAAGAGTCCTGACAAATGATGATTGAGACGAGATTCAGCGTTTTTGAACCACGAGACACTTGGTTTCCATTTAGGTTGTAAATGCAACCAACCCGCTATCAAAAAAAGAGCAGAAAGAATTAGCAAAAAGGGAGCTCCAGTATAAAGATCCTGATTAGTACGCAAGCCAATCGTGTACCACCATTGATAAACGCCGGAATAAGCAATATTGACTGAGCCTGAAGCCCCTCCTCGAGTAAACGCTTCTACAGCTGGTTGGCCGAAATGAGGGTCCCATATTGTATGAGCAATAGGTCTTGTATGCAAAGGATCTTGTACCCATGCTTCGAAATTACCTTGCCAAGCTACATGGAATAAATTACCGGAGGTCCACAAGAAGATTATTGCTAACTGACCAAAGTGAGAAGCAAAAATTTTTTGGTAAAGACGCTCTTCGGTAATATCATCATGGCTCTCGAAGTCATGTGCGGTAGCAATACCGAACCAAATACGACGAGTAGTTGGGTCTTGGGATAGGCCCCGGCTGAATTTCGGAAATCTTGATGCCATAATGCTTTTCGGATCCTCCTAGCCATTATCCTACTGCAATGATTCTTGCTAGGAAGAATGCCCATGTTGTGGCAATTCCACCCAGGAGGTAATGAGCTACCCCCACAGCACGGCCTTGTACAATACTTAAGGCTCTAGGCTGGATAGCAGGAGCAACTTTTAATTTGTTGTGAGCCCAAACGATAGATTCGATGAGTTCTTGCCAGTATCCACGACCACTAAATAAGAACATTAGACTGAAAGCCCAGACAAAGTGAGCACCCAAGAATAGAAGACCATATGCAGATGACGAGGAACCATAGGATTGGATTACTTGAGAGGCCTGTGCCCATAAAAAGTCGCGAAGCCATCCATTAATTGTAATTGAACTTTGTGCAAAGTTTCCCCCTGTAATATGGGTCACTATCCCTTGGTCACTTATACTACCCCAAACATCAGATTGCATTTTCCAGCTAAAGTGAAATATTACCACTGAGATTGAGTTATACATCCAAAATAAACCTAGGAAAACATGATCCCAAGCAGATACTTGACACGTTCCTCCCCTTCCGGGTCCATCGCAGGGAAAACGAAAACCAAGATTAGCTTTATCGGGTATTAAACGGGAACTGCGAGCAAATAAAACACCTTTAAGTAGGATCAATACAGTTACATGGATAGTAAATGCATGAATGTGATGTACCAAAAAGTCTGCGGTTCCTAACGGAATTGGTAACAAAGCCACCTTGCCACCCACTGCTACTAAGTCACCACCTCCCCAGGTTAAGCTAGTGCTTGCTGCTGAATTGGGAGCTGTTAAACTAGGTGCTATAGCATGGGTATTTTGTACCCATTGGGCAAATACAGGTTGTAATTGTATAGCAGTATCTGAGAACATGTCTTGGGGACGTCCTAAAGCACTCATGGTGTCGTTATGGATATATAAGCCGAAGCTGTGGAACCCTAGGAAGATACATGCCCAGTTGAGATGTGATACTATTGCATCGCGGTGTCTAAGAACACGATCTAATAAATTGTTATATTGAGTGGTTGGATCGTAGTCCCTTACCGTGAAGATGGCTGCATGTGCAGCAGCTCCAACTATGAGAAATCCACCAATCCACATGTGATGTGTGAACAAAGAAAGTTGAGTACCATAGTCAGTAGCCAGGTATGGATAAGGAGGCATGGAATACATGTGATGAGCTACCACAATTGTTAAAGAACCTAGCATAGCTAGGTTGAGAGCCAATTGAGCATGCCATGAGGTGGTTAGAATATCATAAAGGCCCTTATGCCCTTCACCCGTAAATGGACCTTTATGAGCTTCTAGAATCTGCTCTAGGCTATGACCAATGGCCCAATTAGTTCTATACATATGACCGGCTATAAGAAAAACAACTGCAATAGCTAAATGATGATGGGCAGTATCGGTCAGCCACAACCCCCCCGTTATTGGATTTAGTCCTCCACGAAAAGTTAAAAAATCCGAATATTCTGACCAATTTAGGGTAAAGAATGGGGTTAGCCCTTTAGCGAAACTTGGATAAAGTTGAGCTAAAAGATCACGATTTAGAATGAATTCATGAGGAAGAGGGATTTCTTTAGCATCTACTCCAGCGTCTAAAAGTTGGTTAATAGGTAGAGAGACGTGTACTTGGTGTCCTGCCCAGGATAGAGAACCTAATCCTAAGAGTCCTGCCAGATGATGATTTAACATAGATTCTACATCTTGGAACCAGGTCAATTTGGGAGCAGCTTTGTGGTAGTGAAACCAACCAGCAAAGAGCATTAACGCTGCGAGAACCAATCCACCTATTGCGGTAGAGTACAGTTGTAATTCACTAGTTATCCCAGAGGCTCGCCAAATTTGAAAAAAGCCAGAGGTTATTTGTATTCCCCGAAAACCTCCACCTACATCTCCATTTAGAATCTCCTGACCCACTATTGGCCAAACAACCTGAGCACTAGGTTTAATGTGAGTAGGATCACTAAGCCACGCTTCATAATTGGAGAAACGAGCCCCATGGAAGTACATACCGCTTAGCCAAACGAGAATGATGGCTAATTGCCCAAAGTGAGCACTAAAGACTTTGCGAGAAATATCTTCCAACTCATTGGTATGACTGTCAAAATCATGAGCATCGGCGTGTAGGTTCCAAATCCAAGTGGTAGTGTTAGGGCCCTTAGTCTTTAAGAAATGCCCAGGTTTAGCCCATTTCTCAAAAGAGGTTTTTATAGGATCCCTTTCTACCGTAATTTTGACTTCTGGTTCCGGTAAACGGATAGTCATCGAAGTTCTCCTCTTTCCGGATAGGACACGGGGGAAACCCGCCAAGAATAATTGGTGAACTTCTGAAAGCTATAGATTCTCCAAACTTTTTTCCTTTACCGGTTTATAACTGGGGCGACTATGATACAGAAGCTACCTAGGGCAGGTATTCAATTTTATTATGACACACCTCGAAGGTGCTTAATGGACCACTATTTGATTGAGTTTTTCCTTAGCTCACAATTGTATTATTACAATAACTATATCATTATATAAAATCAGTTTTGATAAGTCTTTACCAAGCCTACATTGTATATGTATATACAATGTATACAGCCTAGCTCGTATCTCATAAAGCAATCAAAAAATATGAATATATTGTAATATGATACGGAAAAGACGTAATTATATTATGTATACATAATGTATCATCCGATAATGATCGGTTATACTTAGTTATTCCATAATAATGACCAGATATGGTTGGTTATCCATAAATGGATGGTTGAAAACGTTTCTATCTTTTGTTAAATTTCTTCTCATTACTCCGAATAGGAACCTATTAAGCATATATAGATAATCTTACTTTTTCTATGAATGCTTAATTTATTTCTACGACGAAAGAGTTGTAAAGGAAGATATTGTAAAGGGAGGGAATAATAATAATAATAAAAAAAAAAAAAAGAAGAATCTAATCCGACTGCTAGATGGGATACATTATAATCGTTCCTTCAAATCCCATATAATATAAAAGCCGAGAATATGGAAGGATCAATTATAAATGTATGTTATGAATCTTTAAGACGTCCTGCAATTTTCAACCAATTCTGTGCTTCAATGTAATTGCTTGGAGCAAGTGCTATAGCTTGTTCCCAGTAATCAGCAGCTTTGTCGAACCAAGCTTCGGAAGTATCAAAATCCCCTTGCTGAATGGCTTGCTCTCCTCGGTCGGGATAGGTCAGTCAACTCCGAAAAGGTTCCCTCCCTTAGAACTGTACTTGAGGGTTTCCTACCTCATACGGCTCCATCAAAAGTTATTCAGTTTCTTTTTTACGTACATACATAAATGATGAGATGATAAAATAAATCAAAGAAAATTCATTTGCAAACTATGGATTTATGTACTCAAAAAAGCCGGAATAGTTGGTGAAGTATGTTTGGGATTGAACCCCGAACAGGGGAACCAAATCTTATCCCTTCTCCTACCAAGAACGAAAATTGAATCCAAAAAAATCTCTATCTTTTTTTTTTTAGAGATGTAATTTTTTTTTTTCGAATGGTAACTATCTTACTCCAAGAGATTCTTTTTTGAAAAAATACTCGATCAAAAATTTCAATTTATTGAAAAGTGTTTTTTTTTTCCTTAGGATTTGATGCTACACCGCTGCTCGCTCATTAAATCGGCTCTATTACACAAGTTGATTATTTTATACTTTTTTGTAAGTAAGCGGATTCTTTCGTATCAGCCCAAGCTTCCGATAATCGATCTTCGCGGCGCTTTCTTTATCAATTGAATCATCTTATCCGTAGAGCATATAGTATAGGCTTCATTCATTTCCCCATGCCCGGGCTTCCATGAGGATTTCCTTTCTACAGCTAAGAAAAACTATTGCTTAATAATAGTGAATATGTAGAAACCCCCCTTTGTTCATTCCCGGTAGTTCTCAACCAGCAGACTCTGTAGTATAGATAGTCGCACGTAATGACAGATCACAGCCATATTATTGAAAGCTTGTGGCAAGGATGGATTTCGTTCTAATGCTTGGAAATAATATTCTAAAGCCCTCGTATGTTCTCCATTACTTGTGTGAATAAGCCCTATATTATACGGTATGTAACTTCGATCATAAGGATCAATTTCTAGGCGCATGGCTTCGTAATAATTTTGTAAGGCTTCCGCATATTCTCCTTCGGATTGAGCTGACATTCGTTACGGTTGCTCGAGGAAATCGAGCCCCGCTTCAAAACCGTACGTGAGATTTTCACCTCGTACGGCTTCTCCTGTATGGTGTACAAGAAGGGGAATGCTCTATAGAATCAAAAAAATTTATTACCCAACATCATAAACTGGCAGGGGCTAGTGTCTCCATAATTTATCTCTAGCCATCCTTCTTGCAAAGATTAATTTCTGTTGTTAGAAATATAAACTTTAACAATTTCTTCGTTCTTAACGCTTCGTATTTTCCAGGGGTTCGCTACTTCGACAACCTTCGATGGTTATATGGGTATCCAGAATACAAACGAGATGGAAGTTCGTTGTCCCAACCACAAATTATTTATCAGCTTCGGAAAGCGGATAATTTGTATGAACTATAACGAAGCCTTTGTATTGTCGATTCCTACACGTAGTGCTTCTCCCCCATGCATGTCCATGGAATAAAAACAACTTACTTTTTCAAAGTCTATTTTTTTTTTTTTTTTTATGGGTTCAACCCTTTGCTCAATACCATGATTCATAGTAAATTGAAGTATCTAGGGCTGCATCAACCGAGGATACACGGTGGAAGGAATTGTCTCATTATATTCCTGAAACTCACCTTCACTAAGCGTAAGTTTCATATGTTACAATATTTGATTTCAAGGTTGTTCCCGGAATCGAGAATCGAATCACACCATCTCTGTAATAAGTAGATGCTTCTTTTTCCCTTCGGGTAGTTGGAATTACCCGCAATAAAATATCTGCTACAATTGTAGAAGTCTTATCAATAAAATTATCGTTTCTCTGGGATCTAGGCATAGTCAGTTATAATTCCGTTAATCTTTCACCATTTTTTTTGAGGATAGATCCATTCATAAAATAATTTTTCATTATATTATGAAAAATCATTAACATCTTTTTGTTTTGCTCGAGATTGGGAGTAAGTGTGTAAAGGCATCTTAATCCAATCCCCTTACGAAAGATTCTCGGATCATTATTCAATAACCAGAAAAAGAGTCTTTTCCGGAGAAAGCAAAGAATTAGAACATTCAAATTTAATTTCATTAGTTCATTAGTAATTCTTACTGAAAGGTAGAATCATCAACATCAATATAAATAACCTTTTTTGTACAACTCTATCACAAATTTATTATTCTCAGTATTTGTGATGATCCTCGAACAATCATGTTCCTTCTTTTTCCTAGACGGGCTGGGGAACTAGGAAGAAATAAAAAGAATAATATGTATGTATCATTAATAATAATGACACATACATATACATATAATATCAAATAAAATCTGCTTTTGTTTTTTAGAAATCTAAGTTTCGAAGAGGTTAAATTTTTGAAATGTATCATTGATATTTAGGAGGGGTTATTCGTCTTTTCAGATATTTCTTGAATTTTAAAATTCTTTCTTTCATTTTTATCTTGTTCTGGGGAATCGGGACAAAATAGAATAGAACTGATTCTACTCCAATAATAACAATTACTAAAAGGATCTTGTTATCTTATAAAGATATGGATTAAACTGGAGAAGTACCGTAGGAAAAGGAAAGATGGCCGAGTGGTTTAAGGTGTAGCATTGGAAATGCTATGTAGGTTTTCACTTACCGAGGGTTCGAATCCCTCTCTTTCCGTATTCGCACCTCGATTCTTTTAGATACATTATTCATTAAATAATACAAAAATCTTTTTGAATCGTGTTTTATATATATATCATTTTTTGGATAGAATAACTATACGGGAATATCTCTAATTCGATCCATAAAATATAGCAGATAATGGAACTTTGATTAGTAATTGATTTGTGGTAGAACAAACAAAACATATGGTATGGGAGCAATAAAAAGAGATCCGAATCGTTTCCCCATAAAGCAATTTTTTTCTATCTGAAGAATTACCATTGGAAAACCGAATATTCTCTATAAAAACCTATAAAAACATCAAGCATTTTTTATTTTTTAAGCTTGACGAGAATGATATTCCACAACTAGCAATTCCTTAATTTTTAAATCAATCCATTCACGATCTATTATCTGATTAACTAATCCTATGTTTTGTGATGAATGGAAAGTCGAATGATTCGGTTTTTTATATTTACGAGAGGAATCTCTATTTCTTGTGATCATAGCTTGAGATTTTGGCCGATTCCTCATAGTAATAACATCTTTGGGTTTGCAACGATAACTTGGTATGTTTATTGTACAATCATTGACCAGAATATGTTTATGGTTAACCATTTGTCTTGCTCCGGGAATGGTAGGAGCCATACCCAATCCAAGAATGATATTATCTGAACGCATTTCGAGTGATTGTAATGATACTTGGCCTGTTGAGCCCTTGGCTCCCCTAGCAATACGAACATATTCAAGTAATTGTCGCTCGGTTAATCCGTAATGAAAACGCAACTTCTGTTTCTCCTCCAAACGAACACGATATTTAGAGGCTTTTTTACTAGAAGCAGATCTGTTAATAAAATCAGGCTTTTTTTTGTGCGTTTTCTGAGTTGGCCCTGGTAACCTCCCCAGACGGCGTATTATTTTTACGCGGGGTCCTCGGTAACGGGACGTAGGAACTCCTTATTTTGCAAGAAAAATTGATGAAAGGGGGATAGCATACATAAACTATCCGGTGATGAAACAAATGTTTAATCTGAAGAAATCTTTCTTTTTTTCCCAGAAAGAATCAAATCTTTTCATTAGAGATTATTCCAATTTGTTCCTCCTCGATTCCCTAATTATTCTTTTCATATCCAATTATTGATCTCTCTCATATCTAGAAAATATCTTAACAGAGATTCAATAAACAAACAAATGAAAAGAAATGAATAATCATCTCATTCTTTTCTTTTTCCGAATAATTATAATAATGAGAGAGACGGGGAGAAATGACAAAGGAGGAGCCAGCTATCGGAGTCGAACCGATGACCATCATATTACAAGTGCGGTATTCTAGCCTCTGGGCTAAGCAGGCTTTATTAAAAAGAAAAGAATTACGCTATGTTAGGAACAAACACTTTTAAATAATATACATAATAAATAGCTATTTAACCTCCATAATTCAATGAATAATACAGGTTGTATTCAAATTTAATAATACAGATTGTATTTAAGCATAACTGAATATAAAGAATTGTGACAATAATAAAATCTGATTTGATATGGATAAAAAAAGCTTTATTTTTTCGATTCAGGTAGGAACGAACATTGCATGAAAACTGGAAAAAGGCTATAATTATCTCTAGTCATGGTAAATAATATTAAACATAGAAAGATATGTTTTTCTTTATAGTTCAATAAATAAGTTTTGATGAAATTACAAAAACAAAACATGGAATATAATATAGTATGATATAATATGCTTCATTTTTTTATTTTTTCGGAACAGAGGGAGGGTATGGCGGAATTGGCAGACGCTGCGGACTTGATTGGATTGAGCCTTAGTATAGAAACTTACTAAGTGATAGCTTTCAGATTCAGGGAAACCTCGGTGGAAACAATAGGCAATCCTGAGCCAAATTCCGTTGTTTCGTTTCATGAACGAACAGAATAGGTGCAGAGACTCGATGGAAGTTATCCCAACGAGTGATCCTCAATACCGTATCTATGAAATAAATCATTATGAATTATATGATATAATGTTTCATCTATTCTTGAAGAAGAAGTGAAAGATACTATCATAGATCATACTCAGATCATGTTATTGTCTGATCAATAATAAGATGCTTAAGTTGATTTAAAATTCGAGGATCATTCGTCATTCAATATATTTGTTTTTCTAAAAGATATTTATTATCTAATATCTAATGGATCAATTTTATAGTGGATGATTGGACGAGGTTAAAGATAGAGTCCGATTTTACATGCTAATTTCAGCAACAATGTGAATTGTAGTAAAGAGAAAATCCGTTGGCTTTATAGGCCGTGAGGGTTCAAGTCCCTCTATCCTCAGAGAAAATTTGATTTATTCCAAATTAAATATCCAATTCAATATTGGGATTTGATACTTTCGGTAGAAAGAATTTCCATAGCTATAGTAGGGAATAGCCAACAAAGAAAGTTGAACAGTATCATATTTTTCGTTTCATAATGGAATTCGTAATGGGATAAGGAGGCGACTGAGAACCGACTGACGAACCCTTTTATTTGAAAAACAAGCTTAAAAAGATTGCGACTAAAGTACATTTTATGTAATAATAACAATATGATGGAGAGTAGATAAAGAGTGACTTATATCAAACTATTAAAGATTTGTTTATCAGTTGCTTTTTCCATTTATAATTCCCCACCCTACAATAGGATTTTTTTGTTTGGGGGGAGGAGTTGAGCATAAAAATCCCCAACCGATTAAGGTTGGGATTTAAGATTCATTCACTTGGTTACAAATGAACTTTTGGACAGAAGGAAGGGTGGGGAAAGGTGGAGCCGGGATAGCTCAGTCGGTAGAGCAGAGGACTGAAAATCCTCGTGTCACCAGTTCAAATCTGGTTCCTGGCATACTATAAAATAGTGATAATTTCACTACTGTGAAAGTATGATCATTTTTTTTTTATGGGAAGGAATCCATCGGTACGCATGTTTCGTTCCTTCCTAGTCCCAGTGCGTGTCTCTATTCCATATCAACGCTTTTTCTTGGGGATCAATTGGAAAAATAAGATTTTTTTTTGAATATATGGAATCTTTTTTCGGAATGAATATATGTCAAATATTCTTTTTTGCATAGAATGCGTGATCTTTGATAATACATAAATGAATCAAGATCCTTTTTATATAATATTAAGAAGGGAGGTTTTTGTTGTTGCAAGTGGATGGGACCATGCCGTGCTACTAGCAAGAACCTCCTGATCTTCAAAAAATCCTATTTGAGAAACAATAAGATATTATTAATCGGAAGAATAGTCAAGTCATTGCAAAAACCTTTATTATTTCTATCTGAAAAGAATCCTGTGGCTCGTAAGAATCAGGCACGATATGATCCTTGCGTAAAGGCCAACCAATCCGGGTATCAGGCATCAATATACGTTCAAGACGTGGATGACTTTCATAAATAATTCCCAGCATATCATACGATTCCCGTTCCTGGAAATCGGCACTTTTCCGGATCCAGAAGACAGAGGGAATTCTAGGGTCTTCTCTTGAAACAGACACTTTTGTACATAATTCTTCGGGTTGATCTGCATCATCTTGTACTCTCGTTAGATGATATACGCTAGCCAATAGCCCCCCTGGAGCCACATCATAAGCACACTGAGAACGAGGATAATTGGAACCATAAACGTATGGAGCGACAGCTACAGAAGGCCAATCCTCGGATTTAATTTGTAAAGTCTCTATGCCTTGGTAATCGAAACCCAAGGATCTATGAGCTAACCTATGTTTGGTTAGCCAAGCTGATAATCGGCCCTACATTTCATTATCTGTAGAAGTATTTGTAGAAAAATCCAACGTATTAATTAGAGTAAAAATTTTGATGGCTCGTTCTTTCATATCAGATCCCTCTCTTATTCATTAATCCTTGGAAAGATATTTAACTCTTGTATTTCAGTTGTTTTGGGAGGTATTTCTGAAAAAGGATCCAATTGAGTTTCGAGAAACTGACGAAGTAACTGTTGATTATATTCCCCAGTACGAATATTGGATATAAAATCAAACCGATGATCTGAAGTAAAGAATCTATTTCCCTGTTCAAGCTTAGTTTCATATTCATGCATTTCCCGGGCTACTTTTTTACGAAGTTTCACTATAGCGTCTATAATAGCCTCTGGTTTCGGTGGGCAACCCGGTAAATAAACATCTACAGGAATTAATTTATCTACTCCGCGAACAGTGCTGTAAGAATCTGTACTGGACATACCTCCCGTAATGGTACATGCTCCCATAGCAATTACATATTTGGGCTCGGGCATTTGTTCATACAACCTTACTAAAGAAGGAGCCATTTTCATGGTCACGGTGCCAGCCGTTATTATGAGGTCCGCTTGTCTGGGACTGGATCTTGGCACCAGACCATAGCGATCGGAATCAAATCGTGAACCAATTAACGGGGCGGATTCGATAAAACAACAACTGGTACCATAGGGAAGTGGCCATAAACTGGAAAGCCTAGCCCGATTCGGAAGATCATTAAAAGTAGTTAAGACAATCGAATTTGGAGTTGTCCGATCAAGTAAAGATGAATCTATTGAATTTATCACTGGCTTTATAGAATTATAAATCTTATTTTCACAGCTAAAATATTTGTAAGTTAAGACCATTCCGGTGCTCCTCTCCGCCGTGCATAAACCGAACCAACGATTGGAATAATAACAGGAATGAAAGCTTCGATGAAAGCAGGTATACCCAATTCGCGAAAACTCATAGCCCATGGATAAGGGAAAACTGTTTCAACATCGGGAGTAACAGGAACTGGAGCAAACATATAATAACGAATCTGGAATTGGATCCGAGCATCTCCCATAGGTTCTATACCTGATTCGTAACTAATAAACTTTTCTGGTCCTTTACTAACAGGCGCTAAAGCACCGGAAATTGGAAAAGCTGCCAGGGGAATCAGGCTAGCTATTGGTAAAAATAGCAAGAAAAAATTGTATTTCGGGATTGAGAACATGAACACACTCCCGTGAAATAGAACTATATGGGATTGTCGATTCTATCGATTGAATCCCTATCGAAGAATGAATAAACGGAGTATTCACTATACATATATATTATATATCCCCTTGTTTAAATTTTATCGATCATTAATCGAGTGGGACCATGCAGCATATAGAATACAAAAATTCTATTGATCAATCTATTTATTTAATTTTCATTTACTTCAATAGGTTACCTGACCTATGTGTATCTTTGTGATATTCTTGACGGCGCCCCGTGCAAGTGTAATTGTTTCGCAACTTAACATACCGAACAATTAATCAAATAAATGAAGAGGCAATTTTTAACGATCCGGTATTGCGCGAATTCGCCTTTCCAAGAGCTTTTGGTGCTGAATGGAATGAACAACAGGATCAGTGATGTCGACGGGACATTTCCCTATACGTACCTGATACGTACCTGTTAAGCTGCTTCCTCGACATTTTATATTCATCACGAGGTTTTAACATTGGGGAAGAATAGAGGAAGGTTGAAAGATATTCATATACATACCTTATTTATTTTATTGATTAACCACGCGACTCGGCCACAATCATTCGAAAATGGCTATGATTTATACTGTAAAGATCATTGATAAATAATTTAATATTCCTTACCGAAAAAACCAAATCTTTGATTGATTTAGGTCTTTCAGAACAAAGGGAGTCTTATTTATTATCCTATTCATAATGGATTATAGGTACCATATCGAACCTATTGGAGAGAGGGTGGTGTAGGGCTATACGGATTCGAACCGTAGACATTCTCGGTGAAACAGCTCAATCTTGTTCTTCCTAGAGAATATACTTGAACTGCTTTAGGAACCCAACATGCATCTTTCTCGCATTGGGCTCTTCCATCAACTAAGGAAGGGATTAGTTGGTCTGCCATCCTTTCTTCTTCCAAAGATATAAGGGATGGCTCCGTGTGCTTAAAGAAATTTACCAAAGCAATCCCAAAGTCTTTCAAAAAATTTATCGTGTTGACGTAGGTCTGCCTGATTTCCCAGCATGGATTTGATTTACTCAAAAAGAGTTTCTATTGTTCGAGGAAAGAGTATGAGACTCTATACACCTTTAAGTTCATAGAACGAAAATAGAATATCTTGGGGTCCTCGTATTGCCCCCATCATGCTTAGCATTGAATAAACTCGGATTTTACCATATCAACATTAGCTAAATTGTGAATCTAAGCGATAAACTTCAATCCCAAATTTTGTCATGCTACTGTTCTCCTGGATCGATAGAGTAAGACATAGGTATTTCACATAAGATCTCTTATGTGAATCGAATGAATCGATAAACTTTTTTGAGAGGCATTGGCGCACGTGTAAACGAGGCGCTCTACCGCTGAGCTATAGCCCTTTTCTTCTATTCAGATAATAACTTTATCTATTAACTTCTGTCAAGGTGGTTATTACATCATATAAAATGCTTTGACAAATCTTATTGGATTATTGCCAAAACCGTGTTGCTTATAAGTGCAACAATGGTTACAATGAAGATGACCTACTTAACTCAGCGGTTAGAGTATCGCTTTCATACGGCGAGAGTCATTGGTTCAAATCCAATAGTAGGTAAAACTTATTAGATTCTATTGAAGGATCAATAGCACCTAATAAGTTTTAATAATCAATCTTTTAGTAAAAAATGAAATTTTTTTTTAGTAGAAAGTTTTTGTTTTTGGAAATCCATTTTTATCCATTACTTACTAAAAAATAGTTTAAACTTACTAAAGAATAGTTTAATTAGAAGCAGAAGAAAAAGTAGTATTGATAGCTTCCAACCGCGCTTTAGCTCTTTTGGACGCCAAATTAGCCTCAATAGTTTGTTTTCTACCTTTAGCCCGAGCCAGGTCAGTTTGAGCTTTTCGGAAAGTCTCTCGAGCCTCTTCAGGATCGATCTCTGTAGCTTCTTCCGCCTCATTTACCAATATAGTTATTTGATTATTATCCATCATAGCAAACCCGCCCATTAACGCCATAGTAGACCATTGCCCATTGAAACGTACTTTCATAATTCCTATATCCAAAGCTGTAAGAAGTGGAGCGTGATTAGGTAATACGCCAATTTGACCACTATTGGTAGATAGAATGATCTCTTGAACTTCTGAATTCCGAACAGTTCGATTAGGAGCCATTACACGAAGATTTAGGATCATTTTCTTCACTCTCCAAATGCTTGTAAGGTTGCAGCCTTCGCGGTAGCTTCATCAATATTACCTACCAAATAAAAAGCTTGTTCGGGGAGACCATCCAATTCTCCGGAAAGGATCATTTGGAACCCTTTGATCGTTTCTACGAGAGTAACATATTTTCCCGGAGAACCGGTAAAGACCTCTGCTACAAAAAAAGGTTGTGATAAGAAACGTTCGATCTTTCGTGCTCTTGCTACAGTTAAACGATCCTCCTCCGACAATTCGTCGAGTCCAAGAATAGCTATAATGTCTTGAAGTTCTTTATAACGTTGTAAAGTTTGCTTAACTCCCTGCGCAGTTTCGTAATGTTGTTCGCCCACAATCCAAGGTTGAAGCATAGTAGAAGTTGAATCTAAAGGATCTACAGCCGGATAAATACCTTTGGCAGCTAATCCTCTCGATAGTACAGTAGTAGCATCTAAATGTGCAAATGTTGTAGCAGGGGCAGGGTCAGTCAAATCGTCCGCAGGTACATAAACTGCCTGGATGGAGGTTATAGATCCCTCCTTTGTGGAAGTAATTCTTTCTTGCAAAGAACCCATTTCTGTGCTGAGAGTTGGTTGGTAGCCCACAGCAGAAGGCATTCTACCTAATAAAGCAGAAACTTCAGATCCTGCTTGAACGAAACGAAAGATATTATCAATGAATAGAAGTACGTCTTGCTTATTAACATCTCGAAAATATTCGGCCATGGTTAGAGCGGTTAAACCAACTCTCATACGAGCTCCTGGTGATTCATTCATCTGACCATAGACTAAGGCTACTTTTGACTCTGAAATGTTTTGTTCATTAATCACCTTTGATTCTTTCATTTCCATGTAGAGGTCATTCCCTTCACGGGTACGTTCTCCCACTCCAGCAAATACGGATACACCTCCGTGAGCCTTAGCAATGTTGTTGATCAGTTCCATGATTAGTACTGTTTTTCCCACCCCGGCTCCTCCAAATAATCCAATCTTTCCTCCACGACGATAAGGAGCTAAAAGGTCTACTACTTTAATTCCTGTTTCAAAAATTGATAATTTAGTATCTAACTGTGTAAAGGTTGGAGCAGGTCTATGAATAGGAAATGTTGTGCTAGCATCTACGGAACCTGAATTATCAACGGGTTCTCCAAGAACATTAAAGATTCGTCCAAGAGTAGCTTCACCAACTGGCACACTTAGAGGGGCTCCTGTGTCAATAACTTCCATTCCTCTAGTTAGACCATCCGTAGCACTCATAGCTACAGTTCTAACCTTATTATTTCCCAATAATTGTTGTACTTCACAAGTAACACTAATCTCTTGACCAGCCGGATTTCGGCCTTTGACTATTGAAGAGTTATAAATATTGGGCATCTTACCTGGAGGAAAAACCACATCTAAGACTGGACCAATAATCTGAGTAATGTGTCCTACATTCCTGTCAACAAGTGCGGAAACCCCAAGAGCAAGAGGATTTTTTTTCATGAGATTCCAATAGTATTAAATTTGTTTGCTGATTTTACTGATAAAGATCCTTGGTATCAAGTCGATCGGTTAATAATGAATGAATAAAGTTACACTTACATCTCGCTTTACCTATTCACATTCAATAGAAATTAGTCAATTTCTATTCTAGCTCATACTCCCAATATGTGTAAGAGAGTTCTTTCTATTCTATTCTATTCTATTATTAGGTGAAAATGAAGGACTTTCACGTAATTCTATGTAGAATGGGAATTTCGATAATAAATACTAATTAGCTCTTTTCTTTTTTTTTTTTTTTCTCATTTGAAAATCCAATACTTTAATTTCTTTCTATTCTCATCAGCCACCCAGTTTAACACTTAAGAGGTTCTGGGTCAATCTGGGTAAGACTCAGGAAAAAACTTTAACAGAATCTGCACTTCCTATATCAAAAGTATTTTATTTCAGGTTATGAATAATAAATTAATTGGGCATTATCCTCTGTTTCCGGAGGTATATCGTTGGCGTAAGTGGTGCAGAAAGGAGCTGCTCCTCCTTTCATTCTCTCCTCAAAAAGTAATTGATATCTACACAAATATTTATTTGGAAAAAAAGGTTTCGGTTTTGTTCGAAGAAAAAAAAAAAAAAAAGACTTACTAAGATGAAGATCTCATTAATATTAAAGCAACTAGGTTGCATCACATATCAATAACAATATACAATGGTAGTGTTTCACCATCGGGGAAGTATCTCCGCCCGAAGATAGGAAAATATAGTAGGACGGATATTCTATTCATCGTCTTGCAAAAATTTTGAACATTTGTCGAGCAGACCTTATCCTTGCAAGAGTTATCAATTGAATTGTAGGGAGGGACCCACGTCACCACAAACGGAGACTAAAGCGAGTGTTGGATTCAAAGCTGGCGTTAAAGATTACAGATTAAATTATTATACTCCTGATTATAAGACCAAAGACACCGATATTCTGGCGGCGTTCCGAATGACTCCCCAACCCGGAGTACCACCTGAGGAAGCAGGAGCCGCAGTAGCTGCTGAATCTTCCACCGGTACATGGACCACTGTCTGGACCGATGGACTTACTAGCCTTGATCGTTACAAAGGTCGATGCTATGACATCGAACCCGTTGCCGGAGAAGAAAATCAATATATTGCCTATGTAGCTTATCCTTTGGATCTGTTCGAGGAAGGTTCTGTTACTAACATGTTCACTTCTATTGTAGGTAATGTATTTGGATTTAAAGCCTTACGAGCTCTACGTTTGGAAGATTTGCGAATTCCTCCTGCATATTCCAAAACCTTCCAAGGTCCACCTCACGGTATCCAAGTTGAAAGAGATAAATTGAACAAATATGGTCGTCCTCTATTGGGATGTACTATTAAACCGAAATTAGGTTTATCCGCTAAAAACTACGGTAGAGCAGTTTATGAATGTCTTCGTGGTGGACTTGATTTTACTAAAGACGATGAAAACGTAAATTCTCAACCGTTCATGCGTTGGAGAGACCGTTTCTTATTTGTAGCAGAAGCTATTAATAAATCTCAAGCGGAAACGGGTGAGATTAAGGGTCATTACCTGAATGCTACCGCAGGTACATCTGAGGAAATGATAAAAAGGGCGGTATTTGCTAGAGAATTGGGAGTACCTATTATCATGCATGACTATTTGACAGGAGGTTTTACTGCAAATACTAGTTTAGCCCATTATTGTCGGGACAATGGTCTACTTCTTCACATTCACCGTGCAATGCATGCTGTTATTGACAGACAGAAAAACCATGGTATGCACTTCCGTGTATTAGCTAAAGCATTGCGTATGTCCGGTGGGGATCACGTTCACTCCGGTACCGTAGTGGGTAAACTTGAGGGGGAACGCGAAGTAACTTTAGGTTTCGTTGATCTACTTCGTGACGACTACATTGAAAAAGATCGAAGTCGTGGTGTTTATTTTACCCAAGATTGGGTATCTATGCCTGGTGTTATGCCTGTAGCTTCAGGGGGTATTCACGTTTGGCATATGCCCGCTCTGACCGAAATCTTTGGAGATGATTCTGTATTACAATTCGGTGGTGGAACTTTGGGACACCCCTGGGGGAATGCACCAGGTGCAGTAGCTAACCGAGTTGCTTTAGAAGCTTGTGTACAAGCTCGTAACGAAGGACGTGATCTTGCTCGTGAAGGTAATGAGATTATTCGCGAAGCTGCTAAATGGAGTCCTGAACTAGCTGCTGCTTGCGAAGTATGGAAAGAAATCAAGTTTGAATTTGAGACGATTGACACACTGTAATTTAGTTAGTTTCACTAGTTGATTCACTTTTCTTTCACCCTAATCTTTGAAAAGAGATTAAGGTGAAGGAATTCCTCTTTAATTAAAGGATAAAAAACAATAACTGAATTTTATCTTAGGGGAATCGCTAAAAAACTGAGTTTTTCAGTCAAGATTCCATCCCATTTTAATAGGGTTTGCAGCTCTGTGGATCCGAGCCCATGGTTCTGAACCATGAAGTCAAGGGTTCAAATCCCTTCTAGCCCACCGAAAAAGAATATGTATATATTCTTTCTATATTCGATATTGGAACATAGAATTTTTTTTCTAATCAAAAAAAAAAAATAGTTTTTCCTTATTCGAATTATTTTTCCAATCTGAATGAATTCCATTGGATAACCGGGAAAGGGTTCTATCGTACCATCAATCATAAAAGATGGGTGATTACCATTCAAGCAAGCATCCAATTTAATAATTACGTTTTTCTATTAGATCGGAATATTCTAATTTTTATTTTGTATAGTTGATCTTTTTAATGGGAGATATAAAAAACTTGCAAAGTGTGAATATATATTTTTTATTGTTGGAGAATCTTCAACAAATTGATTTGAAAATAAGCGCAAATTAAATAAATTAATTATAAACTCTATAACTATCAAAAATTCTGAAAAAGAAGATGATACAAATATGAATATAGACAAAAACTATATAGAAGTTGAGACTATTAATAGAGGATCACGGATTGTGTGTGACAGTCGTAAGAACAAAAATGCTTCAAGTGACTCGAGACAAAATAGACGCACGCATCATCATTCGTAAAGAATGTGGATAATCATCCGGGAATGAGTGGTACAGAAATAGAAAGAATTGAATCTTTATTTAATCGTGGCATCCGGCATCTCAAAAAAAACATGATGACTCGATATTTTATTAGATTCTACGGTAGAGATTCTTATTCTATGATAGAGATTCTTATAAGAATCGTATCACTTTTTTTTTTAAACGAACAAGGTTCAACCGATGTTATTCAGTTGAGTATGAGTAAATCGAAAGGGAAGTCATTTGGGCGGGCCCCATGGTAGGTGAAAAGGTACCCTATCAAATACGTTACCAGAAGATTTATACCATTAATTTAATTATTTTGTGAGGGAGTGTGTACATAAGAATAAAATTCGAGTTCAACGCAAAAGGCTAAGATTCTTCCTGCTCCATATATTCATCAAGCATAGAAAAATTTATTATAGTGATTCTTACATCAACTGGTGATACTGCCGTGAGTTTCGGTATGTTGGGAGATATTATTCCATTCATTATTTATTGCCGGACCTAAAGTATACGTTGCATTTGCAGTTTAAAGAGTAATCGAAACCACATTCATTACGCCATAGAATATCTAATCGTTAAAACTAAATCTTTATTTAATCATGGCTTAATTTAATTGATTGTTTTACGTAACCTTTTATTTGCCAAGTAAAAAAATCAAATCTTATTTTATGATTCAGTTCCCTGTAAAGAACGTGATAATTTTTTATTACGTTTTGTCTTTTCTTCGATCCACTACTGTTTTTCATCCCTATCATCAATTGATCCCCGTCCAAAGATTTTTTACTTATCAAATCAGTTTTTATCCAATTCTTTCACCACTTAAGTGTTATAATCTTATTTAAGTGTTAATATTATAATGGGAAGATATTTAACTCAATTTGGATTTGATAAAAAAAAAAATATTGAATCAAGAATAATTTTCCAAAGAATTATTAATCAAAATCTTTAATAGAGAAGAAACATAATTTTCAGAAATCTCTCTCACGAAAGAGTTATAATTAGTTTCCCTATTTGTTCCTACAAAAAATATATATATATATTATTTAAGGTGATTTTTACGACAGCAGCTTCTTACTCACATTCCATTTCCGTACCCCTAGTAGGTTTAGTTTTTCCAGCAATTGCGATGGCCCTTTTGTTCATATATATTGAGGAGGACGAAATTGTATAAAATTTGATCTAATATAATTTTATCAATATATTTTTCTAGATTTGAGAATGAAAAAATGTCTTTATTTCTTGTTCGAACAAGTATGGTAAAAACATTTTGAACGAATTTGAAGAATCTCTTGTTTCTTCATCCGCAAGAGTTCAAAATTATTTGGGCCCAGGGAGAGCGTACATCGGATATTAGTTCCTTTATAAAGAAACAAAAAGACTTTTCTTGAAAAAAATCTCTCTGTAATAATAATAATATGGTAAGAAAAGTCTTTTTATATTTATATATATATAGTCATAGTCAAGGAAAAATGAATAAGCTCTAGAACAAGAAATTTAAATCTGCTATTTCGTCCCATCATTCCCGCTATTTCTGTCTCATGACATTCAGCAAGATAAGATCCAGGAGACTCTGTTACGAATTGGCAATCCGAATGGCTTCGGGTGGAACCTATAGCAGGGTCTCGAAGAATAAGCAATTTTTGTCGGGCCCGCATCGTCTCGTTGGGTGCATTGGGATTCTTTCTGGTTGGAATCTCTAGTTATCTCGGTAAGGATCTGACATCTTTCTCGTTATTATCTCAGCAAATTATTTTTGTCCCACAAGGGATTGTAATGTGTTTCCACGGTATTGCAGGTCTGTTCTCCGGCCCCTATTTATGGTGTACCACTTCACGGAATGCAGGTAGTGGTTATAATCGATTTGACAAACGAGAAGGAGTTGTTTATCTTTCTCGTTGGGGATTTCCCGGAGAAAATCGTCGGATTCGTATTCGATTTTCCATGAAAGATATCCAAGCGATACGAGTGGAAGTTAAAGAAGGTATTTATCCTCGGCGTGCTCCCCACACGAAAGTAAAAGGTCAGCAAGATATTCCTTTGACTCGTACCGATGAACACTTAAGCTTGGGAGATATGGAAGAAAAAGCTGCCGAGTCGGCTCGTTTCTTGCGCGTATCGATCGAGAGACTTGAAAATGAACCCCAAAGAAATGAAATGGATATTTTTTTAGTTGTTGAATAACAAATAATAAAGTGTAGAAAGATGAAATTCAGGAATTCAAAAAGTTATTTCTTATGCGGTTCCCTCTCGTCGAAGTATAAGTAGCACTCACGAATTTGAAATCGGAAGTTCTTCAATGGTTCTCAAACGTGCCTTCTCGTTCTTTAGAAGGAGCTTATAAAGCTAGCAAGCGAATACGGCATATAAAAAAAGATTGTTTGTCCTATAAATGTTCGATTTTATATTCGAGACACCCTCGGCAAGCTATCGTTTCACATATGAATACGGAATTAAATAACTCCGTATTCATAATATATTGGAGTGTTTTAGAATGTAAAATTAGTATTCATTTACTAAATCTTTTGAATAAATTGAGATCAATTATATCAAAAGGATTTTCTATTTTTATTGATCCACATTCGGTTTTCGTCGATCAACGGTTTCGTATTTTCTCAGAATCAAATCTTTATAATATTTGGTTATACCTGTTAAATATTCCATTTTTCCTCTCTACTCCTCGAGAACCAAGAGCTTCAAAAAATATTAATAAAACATTTGAAAAAAAAAGATTTTTTGATTATAGGAACTTTCAAAAAAAAAATTATATTATTTCAAATAACTTATTTAGGAGAGAGTCGAATAAGATCGAACAAATGAATAGAAAATTAGCTTGGATTGAGGCAACTCCGAATGATTCAGATAATTGGAAACGATGTTATTCCCTTCCTTCCCCGCCCGAAATGGAGGATACTTCGGAAAAAAGATTATCCTTCTCGGAGTCAAAGGATTCGATAATCACCACGGTAGCTTATGAATCTATAGGTCTTGTACCTCGTTCCATAACTCGTACTTCATCCGGATTCCAAACAGGATTGATAGGTCAGTCAAGTTCATTAGTACTTCATGAATTCCGATTGGTTAAGTATCAAACACTAGCCCCTCTACGATATATTGGATGTTCAATACTTATCCCTCGCGTAATTTCAATCTTATTAAAAGGATGGTTTTTGGAACCTCGGATTGAAAATTGGTGGAATACTTACCAATCTCAAATTTTTCCTAATTTTTTCCGGGAAGAGAGAGCCTTAGAGAGGCTCCGGGAAGTGGAAGAACTCCTTCGGTCAGATAAAATGATGTTAAATTCTCTAAAAGCCCAGTCACAAAATCTCAATCTCAATATGAAGATTCATGAAAAAACAATTCAATTAGTAACGATGCACAACGAAGAGAGTATTCAGACTATTCCGCATCCATTAACAGATATAATCTATTTTGCTACTCTAAGTGCCTTGCTCATTCTGGATGGAGATAGGCTCGCTGTTCTCAATCCCTGGATTCAAGAATTATTTTATAGCTTGAGTGATACAATGAAAGCTTTCTCCATTCCTTTATTCACCGATCCATGTATTGGGTTCCATTCGCCTCATGGTTGGGAAATATACATAGATTCTTTTTTATCACATTTAGGATTCGCTCGTAACAAACATATAGTATCCCGCTTTGTTTCAACCTTTCCAGTCATTTCAGATACAGTTTTTAAACATTGGATTTCCCGTCATTCAAATCGTATATCTCCTTCGATCGTAGCCACTCATCATACAACGAATGAATAAAAAAGGTTGTTTTTATGATTGGTCTTACTTGAGAACAGTGTTTTTTTTTTACCCCAGAACAGAAGGAATTGCCGGCTATTTCCGTTTCGAATCAATTGAGAATAGAAGTATATATACACTTTTCATTTTCCACCTTTATTGTTACTATAATGGCGGAGTTGCGGGCACAGGTAGCTATTGTAACAACTGGGATGTTGAAGGCACCCAACTCGTGGAAATATTTATAACAAATAATCGAACCATGCAGAAAAAAATTACTTATGATTGGATGATAAAGTTGGTGACTCGATCGATTCCGATCTTGATCATAATGACTACAATAGCTTGGCCATCTATCCCGGAAGCATATCCAATTTTTGCACAGCAAAGTTACGAGAACCCTCGAGAGGCCACTGGACGTATCGTATGTGCCAATTGTTACTTAGCTGAAAAACCTGTGGATATTGAAGTTCCACAATCTGTACTCCCGGATACCGTATTTGAGGCAGTTGTTAAAATCCCTTATGATACGCAAATAAAACAAGTACTTGCTAATGGTAAGAAAGGGGCCTTAAACGTGGGAGCTGTTCTTATCTTACCTGAAGGATTTGAATTAGCTCCTCCTGATCGTATTCCCCCCGAGATTAAAGAAAAAATGGGTAATCTTTATTTTCAGACTTATCGTCCTGATAGAAAAAATATTCTGGTAATAGGTCCTGTTCCGGGTGGAAAATACAGTGAGATTGTGTTTCCCATTCTTTCACCAGACCCTGCTACTAATAAAGAAGCTCATTTTTTGAAATATCCTATATATGTGGGTGGTAATAGGGGAAGGGGACAAATTTATCCCGATGGAAGTAAAAGCAACAATACAGTTTATAATGCTTCAGCTACGGGTAAGGTAAGCAAAATATTACGTAGAGAGAAAGGTGGGTATGAAATAACGATTGAGAATACATTGGACGGCCGTCCGGTGGTTGATATTGTACCCCCAGGACCAGAACTCATTATTTCAGAAGGTGAATTAATTAAGATTGATCAACCATTAACTAATAATCCTAATGTAGGTGGGTTTGGTCAGGGAGATGCGGAAATAGTACTTCAGGATCCGTTACGTACTCAAGGTCTTTTGTTATTCCTCGTATCGGTTGTTTTAGCACAGATATTTCTAGTACTCAAAAAGAAACAATTTGAAAAAGTCCAATTAGCTGAAATGAAATTTTAGGTTCAGTTTATTTTATATATTGATTTATACATTGTTCGAAACAAAGTTAACCGAAGCGCCTGATCAGTAGAATCCCCATTTCATTTCTTATATTGATTGCTAATTTGTAATGAGATCGTCGATTTTAGTTTCTATACATTCGTATAATATGTATGGTAACGGTTTCTTCAGAGACTGAGAGTCAACCTGGAATATCATTATCCTTTTCTTTACTACTATAAATTATTGGGGATACCACATCAAATATGTATTTCAGGAGGGGTGACTCAGCGAGTATTAAGACATAGCATATCAGCTTGCCGAATGGTCTTCTTTTATTCCCCATATATTTTTATTTTAGATACTATAAAAAAATCTTCCTTATCTATTTATTTATAATATTTCTCAAGATAAAAATGGATCGAGGATTAAATAGATATTATATATATATATATATATAATATCTATTCTGGATTAAAAAACTGTTTTTATTTCGGGGAACATATAATAAAGCTCTTCTATTTACTTGAAGAAAATGACCTTTGTTCTTACCAAGAATATAATATTATGAAACAGATCCACAGACGTAACGTATGGAGGAGAGACGGACGAACTCTTGGAAATATCACCATCTTCTTCTCCCCCCAAAAAAAATCGAAGTCGATTTTCATATTGAGTTATAGGAAGCTCGTGATCCTTTTGACCTTGTTCACCAATTACCAAAAAAGTATGTTCTGCATATCCTTCTGAGAATTCTTCTAGCTTATCTTATAAAGAGTGGAAAACAGATGAATGGTATATAAGCTTATGTTGTTTATCGCAGAAACACTTGGGTTCCTAACTTCCTGGCTCGTTTCGAAGGTGTTCTTCTCCCCGGCCCGAATTATGCTCCAAATCCCATATTAAAAACATGGAATTTCCATAGCATAATCTCAGCCTTTACGAAAGTGAATAGTAATTTACCACATCCAAAATTTGGGAAAGGATAGTAATTTTGTTGTTCTAGCAAGATTATTGATTCGTAAATCGTTTTTTTTTTTTTATTTTAATAAGATAAGAAAAACTTATGATAAATCGATCAAATTTTTTTTGAAAGATAAAGATGATAAAAATGTCATTAAATTATGTGATGACATATTATCAATTTATTTTTTATTTTATTTAAAATTATTAGATAATTTTATGAAATAATAAGATTTTCAGGGATCTTATTATATTTCGTTAATCTTTCTTATTTTTTATCAGAACCGGAAGACTCAATATCAATAAATAAATTATTATTAATAAAACTTTGCTAATTTCGAACTCGAAATTAGCAAAGTTTTATTATCTATTGAGCCTGGGCGAACTAACCTACCCTTGCATTACAGTATTCCTTATACAGGTTCAGGTTTATCTATCCAGTCGATTCAATTATTACGGGGATGACCCTAATCCGGAGTATGGGCCATAAAAAGAAATACCTACTGGACCGATCACAAGGGTACCAACTACGGTACCTATTAGCCACAGGGGAATCCTTCCGGTGGTATTGGCCATTTATCCTACTCCCCCTCACATTCCATTAGGTGGTCATGACTCCGAGACATGGACGGTCACGGACAATTAGAATCTTGGATCTTTCCGTATGAGGTAATTAAAGTTTATGCCATTATTAATTAAAAAAGTGACTGGGAAATGGAACAGCAAGTACAAGGATTAGTAATAACCCCCAATAGAGGCTGGTACGATTTGATTCCACACTCTGTTTGTTCGGATTTGGTTGTGTCGTAGCTTCTTCACGCTCCAGATAAATAAGGTTGGTTTATCGTTGGATGGATTGCGTTGCTGATATTGATCCTGGGGAGAAAACCGTAGGTACAGCTAGTCCATGAACGGCCAGCCATCTAACTGTGAAAATTGGATAAGTTCTATCTATAGTCATTGATACCTCCTACAAAGATCTAGTAAATTCATCGACTTGTTCCAACGAATTGAAACGGCCGGTTATTAACGGAACCTCTTGTCGGCTCTCCGTAAAATACTCATTTGGCCGGGGACTCCCGAACACATCGTAAGCCAAACCTGTGCTGACGAATGACCAACCTGCAATGAACAAGGGAGGTATAGTAATGCTATGAATCACCCAGTACCGAATACTGGTAATAATGTCGGCGAAAGGGCGCTCTCCCGTATTCCCAGACATGGTTAGCTCCGTGTTATATATTCTTTGTAGACGCGAGGAGGAATTGATTCCATCGTGGAGGATTGAAACCAGAAGATATGGAATCTACTGATATCTCCTTTAAACTAAACCTTGTTAGATTGTCAACCTTGTACCAAGGGTATCTTTGAAGCATACTGGACCAGTATAGCTAGCGTTCTTCCGACGCAGCAAGACAACTAACTTTCAATGGGATAAAGGAAAGGAAAAAGAAAGAATAAGATTGAATAATTTGGTCATTTCATTAGCATTTTTTAACTAACTTAAGAAATATTCAATAAACCCAGTGACTCGAGATCATTTTACGTGACCTGACCTGAGATGAGAGGATTTTGAACGTAAAGAACCTATACGAATGTTTAAATACTGGAACCATTGGACGTATGGGTCACAAAACCACTACAACGGATTACTATGGTTTTAGCGGTTACGAATAAAAGTAAAGCCAGCTTTTTGAGATTGATGCAGCTCCAGGAGAAAGAAAGAGTGGGAGTGTTACAGCCCATGTAGGATATGGGACTCCCGTGCGCGCAACATTATGTTGTGGATTTGGGTCGCACGGATTACACATAGAATATGATCACTGATGTGGCACAGGCGCGTATATTTGTCCTACGAACAAAAAAATTATTCGGCCAAGTGTATGTTCCCAATGCAATAGTTTCTTCAAAAAAAGAAGACCGAGTAAAGAATAGAGATTATTACAATTAGTTAGATTAAAGATCTGTGAAACTTTGAGCCATTATGAGTTAGTTTACAGGAGGTAACATTCTTGCGATCCCGAGAATGGCTTACTGGGTATTCGTCTAGAGGTAAATACAAACGAAGATATTTACGATTAGGTGGATATCGAATTCCTGCATACCAACATGAGATGGATAAAACTTTTCCTACGACTGATTTTTTTTTGTTTCCTCATAGTTTGTGAAGCAATATTGATAGCATAGGATAGAAATTAATTGTTTTGGAGAAACTGTAAAAATAGTTGGATCGAAAGGAATTCGTAATAGAGTAGTATCATCACGGGTTCAAAGGAAAAAGCTCTATTCCATAAAGTATTTATTGTTGGAGATAATTAATGTAAGAAGAATTATTTTCTTTAGGGTCGAATGCAAACAAGGGAAAATGTACAATGTGGAATGGCGGTTGCCAGGTCTGGGACGGGACTGTGAAATCCCATACTCGATTCAAAGCACAAGTCTATATTCCTTTCCTTGGGAGGAACAAACAACAATCAAAAAAAAAAAAATATCATCCAAATTTTATGTTCGTATTACTGATGCAATTGATAAGATTGAATCATTTTAATACTATGTAATTCTGGCAAAAGAAATACAAATAATAATGCTAGGTGATCGGATGAGAATCCACTTTAATCGAACTTTTAAAATGAAAATAAAAGCGTTTCGCTATTCGTTCGTGGAGGTCATACAGTAGAAACTTGCACGATTTCCGAGTCGTTTTATCAATTCACGGACCGGAAATTGATACAAATATGAAAAGTGATTTAGGATAACAATTGTTTGAATATAGTTCTTCCTTTTTTACTTATTAAAAAGTGTTTTTTATATCCCCATTTCCAATCATATATTCTTCATATTCTTATTATGCGAGGGTAATGACGAATATAAGAAAGAATCTCTAATCAATTGGATTTTTTGTACTTCGAATTAATCTTTCTTTTTTGGGTCATAAAGAGATTTAGGTAATTGCTCTACAAGGGTGTATACTAAATTCGTTATTACCATTCAAAGTTTTTTCTATGTCTATTATACCTAGCTACTTCGTATTCCTATTGGCTGCTCTAACTCCAGCTTTAGTTCCACTTACTGGCTCAAATAAGATAAAACTTATCTAGAAAATAATGACGGGGAAAATCAAGGAAAATTTTCTGCCAGATGGTGGTTATTGAGATTCACAATAAACTTGGGTACTATCTAAGTTAGATATTGTCTTCGTTAACTCAGAAAGAAACGGTTGAAGCTTTGCCATCCGGAATCGTATCAGGTTCGATTCCAACAACTTCAGCTGGATTATTTGTAACTGCATATTCACAATACTGACGTGGTGATCAATTGGATCTTTGACCGAGGATTGGATTACGTTTAGCATCCCATACTTGCCTCCCTTCTTAGGGAGGTCAAATTGATCAATAAATTTTGCTGTTTTATCAATAAATCTAATTGAGTTCAAAATTTGATTATGGAAAAGGAAAAACACATCAAATTCAATTTATTATTAAAATCACGCTCTGTAGGATTTGAACCTACGACATCAGGTTTTGGAGACCTACGTTCTACCGAACTGAACTAAGAGCGCTTTTTTTTTTGCATCACATAGGAGATCGTGGATAGAGAGATAATCTTCTTTTATTCTCTCCTATTTCTTGAATACTTATTGCGAGTATTCCGCGAATACCTATTCGTTCGAATATCTCTCATACGTATGAGATTCGGGTTAGGGATGACAGGATTCGAACCTGCGACATTTTGTACCCAAAACAAACGCGCTACCAAGCTGCGCTACATCCCTCCCAACTTTCATACAAGATGAATTGTACTTTATTTAAATACTTTATTTAAAGTTTCTTGCCTACATCGTCCCATCCCTATTTCCTCATCGTCCTTTTTTGTATCGCAATCCATTATGGAATAATTCTAATAATTTAACTATTTTTTTTTTTTTTTTTTATGAATTCTTAAAAACAAGGGAATCTTATATGCAAGAACATTGAAATTGAAACTTTTGTATTTCCCCTATGAAAAGATTTGTGACTTGTTCAATAAAATCCTTTTTGATGTTTGATGAGGGATACTATACTGGAGAACAACCATTCATCGTAAATAATTATTCTTGGAATTCGAACAATTAAGCGATGAGATGATTGTATTTTATACTATTTATGCATTTATTTATTCATTTATTTATTTAATAGTAGATAGAAATTTAAATAAGTTATTATATATTTTTTATTGATTTATCGAGGTAGAATGAAAATAGTAACGTACACAGGAAAGAATTTAATAAAATCAATTACTAATAAATCACTTAAAAAGTCTCAAAGATTTAGTAAGAAAGAACAAATTTCGCTTATTTCTATTACTCTGTCATTACTTACTTATATGAACCTTCGTAGAAAAATGAATATTTCAATTATTTCAAAATTTAGTAAGAATCTTTTAAATCTAGTTTATGAAAACCGGAAGAAAGTGATTTAAGGAAGGGGAGGAACTTGCAATGCAAGATGTAAAAACATATCTTTCCACAGCGCCTGTTGTAGCTACGTTGTGGTTCGGATCTTCAGCTGGTTTATTGACAGAGATTAATCGTTCTTCCCCGGATGCTTTAGTTCTTTCTCTTCCCCAAGAATACCCTTTTACCATTTCGAGTTGATCACTTTTTGAGTTAACCTATTGGTTTTTGGTTGGAAACTCCCAAATAAATATTTGAATTAAGTCTTATCGAAGAATCAAGTTCCAATGGAAAAAAGATGAGCTTGAAAATTCGACTTCATCAAAAAAAAAAAAAACATAGAATCTTATTGAATATCCCTAATAGTGAAAAGTTTTTTCTTAAAATTTTTCATTATTAGATTTTTCGCCATAAGATCGGAAACTCATTTGTCTTTTCAAGATTCAAAAAATTATGGCTGAGAATAAAAATGTGAGAGTAACAATTACTTCAGAATGTACTAGTTGTGTCCGAAACGGTAATGAAAAACATTCAGGTGTTTCCAGATATACTACTCGGAAAAATCGTCGCAATACGCCTACTCGAATGGAATTGAAAAAGTTTTGTCCTTATTGTTATCAACATACTATTCACAAAGAAATAGGAAAATAAGCAGTATTGGGGAGGTTCGTGAAACAAACCATGGGCAAATCCGAGCGATCTTCTCGTAAACGTTCGCCACCAATTAGATCAGGAGAAACTGTTGATTATAAGAATATAAGTTTACTTTGCGGATTTATTAGCAAGCGGGGAAAAATCTTATCCAAACGAATGAATAGATTAACCTCGAAACAACAACGTTTAATGACTATTGCTGTTAAACGAGCTCGTATTTTAGCTTTGTTACCTTTTGTCAATAACGAAAGTTAATTGAATATTACTAATAATAAATCTCATTAATTAAGATGAAATCGAAATAGGTCACATAAAGAAAAAAATTTCGATTCTCCTATGGAAAAGAGGGAATATTGACTTTATCTATCTATTCACTCATTTCCAAGATTTAGTAATTCTCTCGATGTTTATACCTCCCCGGAGTGATTTAATCCCCGGAGAGGTTTTTATACCTTATCCCCCTATCTATTATTCGTTAACCTCTCTCGAAATTGTGGAAGAGCTGCTAGTATCCAATATAGCTATCTGCGCGAGTATTTTACGATTCAAAAAAACCTGGTTTTTGTATAAATGTTGAATAGATTTAGTATAAGAAACTCCATTATTTCGGGCTGCTGCATTGATCCGGGTAATCCATAGACGGCGAAAATCTCTTTTTCGTTTACCTTTATCCCGATGGGGAGAAACTAAAGCCTTTATTACTTGCTGTTTACCGGTTCGAAAGATTCTAGAATGAGCTCCTCGAAACCCTGATGTGAGTTGAATAATATCTTTCCGGTGTTTCCGAGCCACGTAGCCACGTTTAACTCTAGTCGTTGTTGCTTACTATATAAAAAAATCACTGAATATTTAAATGAAGAATAAATGTAAAAATTCTTATGTTTAATATTCTTTATAACAGATTTTGCTCTATTTTTTTTCGAATGATAAATAGGAGCAAAGGATGGATATGGTTGAGTTGATTAAAACACCCGCTTCGTTGTGATTATCACAATATTATTGCGATTAAAGAAATATTATTGAAATTACCATTGTATTTTTCGGATGTATATCGGAATAGGATGCTATTTGCATCTTTTACATAGAGTCCGCTTTCTCTTTACTATCCTTCATGGAATGAGACTACTGATCTTTCTGATGTAGGGAATAAAGATTCCCGTGGCTTTTGCTACTTCAACCTTCCCATCCACGAATTTTTTGGATTGGGCATCTGCTCAGTGAGCAAGGGATGGGACCTTGAACTGATAAAAATCCGGGGTTCCATCGTTTCTATAGTTTCTCCTTCAACGGTGGGGTACCCCCTATACGCCGGAGCCTCTTATTTCTCAAAACGAAATGAGAATGTTACCAGTGACTCGTATAGTTTCTGATCCCCAGCTCCACCCGATTCATCGAGCAAAAAAAGTCTTCTTATAATAAGACTTATCCATACAATAACGGCGTGTGATCGTAAGGGTTGGCTGGGCAGCTTACCTTGTAAGTCCGTTTTTGCGACGATATAAGCATAATGCTTTTCTAATTGCATTTTATTCCTCGCTCAATGGATTGATGACCATTCGCTATCATTGAGAAATTGCTTTTCATCCTGCATCGGGGTGATCGGATTTGCACCAATAGAAACCATAAATTTCATCCCCAAGATTGGTGGATGATAGATCTGTACTTACTATAGTGAGGGGATTCTCCTGCCATATCGATCCCCCTGCACCTCGAGCTTCTGATCTAAACGAGTCGCACATACACCCGGGTACATACTCCTCTACGCTGAGGACATCCTCGAAGGGCAGGGGATTTTGTTCTATCTCCTATTGGTTGTCTTCGATTCCTAATGAGTTGTTGAATAGTAGGCATTTTTAGTGCGGTATGCAGGATTTACCGGTTCGGATTGATCCTAACCCTAAGAGTTTATTATGAGATTCAAAAACTAATCCTTAGAAGTTTCTTTTTATTCTCTTAAAAGTGAAAGAAATTTCTAGAAAGATCGGAACTAAATCGAAACTTTATGACTCTTATTATATTTCGTATCAATAAATCTTATAATTCGATTTTTCATTTATAAGATTTATTTCTCATATGCAAGCTATTGTTCCTACTTATGGATCCGTCACACCGATCACTTGTATATTTACCAACCATAAGTAGGGAATTTCTTTTCTTCTTGAAAATTCTAGTTAATTTTTTTAAATCAGCTATTAATTAGAGAGTTCGAAGAAGTTTCTACAGCTATAGAATCAGTAATGCCATAAACTTTAGCTTCTTCCGCTGACATAAAAACATCTCTTTCCATATCTTCAGAGACTACCCATAAAGGTTTCCCTGTTCTTTGTACATAAATTTTAGTAACGCAGTCGCGAAGTTTCAACATCTCTTCTGCTTCCACAAGACATTCTCCCGCTTGTCCATCATAGAAAGAACTACCGGGTTGATGAATCATCACCCTAGCGTGAGGTAGCGCTATACGTTTAGTAATTTCTCCTCCAGCTAAAATGAAAGATCCCATTGAAGCAGCTAATCCCACACAGATGGTGTTTACATCTGGCATCACATATTGCATAATATCATAAACAGATATTCCAGCTAATACCGCTCCGCCAGGAGAATTAATATATAAATAAATATCCTTACTCTGATTTTCTCCATTCAGGTACATCAGAATACAAATAGTTTGATTTGCAATTTCATCATCTATGTGCTGGCCCAAAAACAATAATCTTTCTCGATAAAGTCGGTTGATTAGGATAGATTTATAGCTTTTCTTCCTTTGGAACCGCACACGCACTTTTAAGTGCATACGGCTCGAGCAGTTGAAAAAGCTAGGTATTTCTTCTCCCAATACCCATCTTCCATAAAAAATCTTTTGGTTAGATAAAAAAAGATCTTTCTTTCATCTCAAAGGATGAGTCTTACCACTTCCAGTTCAAGTTTGTCTTTGTTTACAAAGTGTCTCATTTTCAACTTATTGAACTACCTATTAACTGATGTCCAATTCAATGATTTTATTTTCAGCAGAATTCCCTTGTTTTCAAATAGATTCTTAATAAGATCCTTGGGTTTATGCTCCACTTCGGGGAAATATCTATCCGACTGTTACTCGCACATATGGAGCAAGTAGATCTACTGCCATTTTTCCACTCTATTCTTACTTCTGCTATAAATGCTTGTCCATATCATTTCATCATGATCAAGAATGATTAATCTTTGATCGGTTGTTTGTTTCGTTGAACGAAGCCTGAATACTATTTATTGGTTTTGGCTAGCCATAGATTATCATAATTGATAAATTTTTTTCTGTGAGAGATCTCACGCTTTAGATTACTGAACATTTAGTCAATCTTAAGTGAGATAGAAGCATCTCAATCGGAAGGAATGACGGGAAGATTCCGTATAATCAAATATTTAAAACAAGTCGCACTGTACGTCAATCCAAACTATATCTTCCTCTCCGAAGATTCGAAGGGATACTTTCGGAACACCAATGGGCGTTTCTTGGGGACCAAATATTATATTGCCCCCCAATACGAGAGCATAATTGATCGAAAAAAAGATTGTATCAATTATATAGACCTACAGAATCTCTAGTGATTCCACCAATAGGCGTAGTAAATCATATTATAGTTCCATTTCATACGCATAATATGATTGATACACAAGGCGAAAGCGGCATGGACCAATGCATATCGATGAAATAAATAAAAAAACAAATATTGGATATTGGGTATACTTTTTTCGGGCATGAACCTGATGCGCTGGAGAGATAACAATTACTAAAATCCTTCCGTCCGTCCAAAGGAGAGATTACAGGATTTTCTATGATAATTCTCTCAATCATGGATCTGTATCAACAACCAGAAGGAAAAAATGGAACAGAACAGCCAATATTATGAATTGGATCGGGGTACGAAGGATTAGAAATCATAACATAATAAATTATTTTTCCTAATATTCAACGAGTAAGTTAGTTATTTCAGAGCTTTATCGGGACCCCTTAATGGGAAGCATCTAACAATGTAATACCTTAGAAGCTCGGGTTTCGTTTGTTTCTTATGATTGTTCAATTAAATAGGCTTTGATGCCAATGAATAAGAAAACTAATTCATCTATAAAATATATATATATATATATATATATATATATATATTTTTTTTTTTTATTTTATCAATCAATAAAAAAAATTGATGTAGATTGTAAAAGACAGTAACTCATATGGATATGGATAGATGGAAAAATTGAACCTCTGTTTGAGTCTCCGTTCGAATAACCAATCCATTGGAGTATACTTTACCTATTACACACATAGAGTATATAATACCATTATGCTCTTCGGTTTAGTCAAGCACGATATTGAACCCTATTCTAAACTATGCGTTATCCATTATTTGAATCACTCCGATGTTTGATGGGACCAATATATTTATTGTTATGCTGAATCAAGAGATGCTAAACTATTTCTGCTCCTCTTCATTATGAGATTGTGAGAAAGAAGGGAATTGGTATTTCAATATCTCATCATATATAACTGTAAATAGATGTGAATCCCTGTATGATTGGATAAGGTTTTAGCATCGTATCACAGCCCTTGAATGCAATAAAGTTACGTAGTGTCTACTCCCCTTCGAGAAAGGGGTATATGCATGGGTCCACCTTGGTACCGTGTCCATACCGTTGTATCAAATGATCCTGGCCGTTCAATTGCTGTACATATAATGCACACAGCGTTAGTTTCTGGTTGGGCTGGTTCAATGGCTTTGTATGAGTTAGCAGTTTTTGATCCATCCGATCCTGTTCTTGATCCTATGTGGAGACAAGGCATGTTCGTTATCCCTTTCATGACTCGTTTGGGAATAACGAAGTCATGGGGTGGTTGGAGTATTACCGGAGAAACTGTAACTAATGCAGGTATTTGGAGTTATGAAGGCGTGGCTGCTGCGCATATTGTGTTATCTGGCTTGTTATTCTCATCAGCTATTTGGCATCGGGTATATCGGGATCTAGAAATATTTACTGACGAACGTACGGGAGCACTTACTATAGATTTGCCTAAGGTCTTCGGAGTTCATTTATTCCCTTCAGGAGTACTTTGTTTCGGATCCGGAGCATCTCACGTAACTGGTTTGTTCGGTCCCGGAATATGGGTGTCTGATCCCCATGGGTTGACTGGAGAAACACAACCTGTAGTTCCAGTGTGGGGAGCCGAAGGGTTCGACCCCTTTGTTCCAGGAGGAATAGCTTCTCATCATATTGCAGCAGGTATTCTAGGTATATTAGCAGGTCTATTTTACCTTAGTGTTCGTCCTCCCCAACGATTATACAAAGGATTACGTATGGGGAATGTTGAAACTGTTTCATCCAGCAGTATTGCTGCCGTGTTTTTTGCAGCCTTTGTTGCTGCCGGAACCATGTGGTATGGCTCCGCGACCACTCCAATAGAATTATTCGGTCCTACTCGTTATCAATGGGATCAAGGATTCTTTCAACAAGAGATAGATCGGAGGGTTCGATCCAGCAGGGCCGAAAATCTTAGTTTATCAGAAGCTTGGTCCAAAATTCCAGAAAAATTAGCTTTTTATGATTATATTGGTAATAATCCAGCGAAGGGGGGATTATTCAGAGCAGGTGCGATGGACAATGGGGATGGAATAGCTGTTGGTTGGTTAGGTCACGCTGTCTCCAGGGATAAAGAAGGACACGAGCTTTCCGTACGCCGTATGCCTACTTTTTTCGAAACCTTTCCAGTGGTTTTGGTGGATGGGGAGGGAATTGCGAGAGCCGATGTTCCCTCCAGGAGGGCAGAATCAAAGTATAGCGTTGAACAAGTAGGTGTAACTGTTGAGTCTTACGGTGGTGAACCCGATGGGGTTAGTTTTAGTGATCCCGCTACAGTAAAAAAATATGCTAGACGTGCTCAATTAGGTGAGATTTCTGAATCTGATCGTGCTACTCCAAAGTCTGATGGTGTTTTTCGTAGTAGTCCAAGAGGTTGGTTTACTTTCGGTCACGCTACATTTGCTCTTCTTTTCTTCTTCGGACATATTCGGCATGGTGCTAGAACCTCGTTCAGAGATGTTTTTGCTGGTATTGATCCTGATTTAGATGCTCAAGTTGAATTCGGAGCATTCCAAAAACTAGGAGATCCAACTACCAAAAGACAAATAGTATAACATCGATCTAAAAATGTTTAATATAATATATATATATATATATCTCGTTTTCAAAATTAAATATATCTAATCTATATAGATTAGATAGGTTTAATTTCTATATCTTTAAGTAGTACGAAAGTTATCCCTATACTCCCTCACCCATACAATCGAATCTACGGAAGCATTGGTTCATACATCCTCGCCGGTAAGTACTTTAGGAATAATATTTTTTGCTATTTTCTTCCGGGAGCCACCTAAAGTTCCAAACAAAGGGAAAAAATGATTTTTGGATCATCGAGCGGGTGATCCGGTATGAAAAAATTAATGACCTTCCCTAAAGACTGAGGGAAGGTCACTTAAGCTAATCTTCATGCTCCTCAAAAGGATCTCTAAGTTCTTTGGAGGGTTGCCCAAAGGCAGTATACAAAGCGTGACCGGTGAAGCTGACAAGTGAACGAGATATGGAGATAGCGACCAAGGTTGCAGTTTCCATTGCTAAGTAATCCCGATATAATGGTTAATGGTTTGTTTCCGTTTCCAATATAATAGTACATAAAGTTAACAAATCTCAACTAAATGTAATAAGTTTTACGGCTACAAAGATTATTGATGGTATTCCCAGGATCAAACCGCAACGAACCCGTGTAGGAAGTCCATCAAAACCACTTAATTCGGAATATGGTAAAGTGGCTCCTGGATGGGGAACCACTCCCATTATGGGTGTCGCAATGGCCCTATTTGCAGTCTCTCCAGTTATTATCTTGGAACTTTATAATTCCCCCGTTTCATTGGATGGGATTCCGGTGAGTTGGTAATGAACAAAAACTAAAGAGTCTTTCTCCCCAAACAAATATTTTAATCTAGTGAAATAGAAAAATTTATAAATCTTCTGTTTCATTAGATTTAATGACTTGCTTAGGGCCCGTAGGTTAACTCTCCATGGTAGTTTAATCGTGTGATTCTCCAATTAGGAGATCTTTGGAATACGGGTGTGCGACTCGTCCGAATTAATCATTGATAGTACAAAGTATAATTTGTCATCTTTCTCACAGAATGATCCTACCTTGCTGGATACCAATTGAATGGTTAGCATCTGAAGCGCGGGGCTCACGAAGGCATTAGTTCAATAGGAAGATTTAAACCATGATTAATTTATGTATATCCGCTATTCAAGCTTCGTTACCAAACTTTCAATAACTTGAAAAATTTGTTGACTATAAATTCTACGATATATTTTTCACAACGGCATACTTGGGAAATGAGAGAACATTCCCATTTTATAAGCATATTTTATCAAGTTGGTGACGATAGAGAAGCTTCTTACCCATCGTACCTCCTCTACAAAAAAGAGTCTATCGGAGTATAGTAGGAATCTAAGGTTTTTGAATATCCATCAAGGTTTCAACGAGATAATCTCCAGAATTTGTTTTATATCACTGTTTTTTCAATACATATATTGATGATAGGAGAAAAGATTGTTCAAAAGGCCAACAATATTCATTCGTTTTGGAGGGAAGAAAGAGCCGACTTGGGATCAAGGCAATAAAAATGTTATGAAAAAGATTAGGTTCTACCTTTTTTTCGGGAAGTTTTTATTGAAATAATCAATGAAAAGATTTCGTATCATTTTTTTGCTTAAGCCGTATGAAGGGAAATCCCCATGTACGGTTTTTGGAGGGGGGAGCGTATGAAAAAAAAGTTCACCCATCTCAATAAAGTATATGATTGGTTTGAGGAGCGTCTTGAGATTCAGGCAATTGCGGATGATATTACTAGTAAATATGTTCCTCCCCATGTCAATACATTTTATTGTCTAGGGGGAATTACCCTAACTTGCTTCTTAGTACAAGTAGCCACTGGTTTTGCTATGACTTTCCACTATCGCCCGACCGTTACAGAAGCTTTTAGCTCTGTTCAATATATAATGACTGAAGTCAACTTTGGTTGGTCAATTCGATCAGTCCATCGATGGTCGGCAAGTATGATGGTTCCAATGATGATTTTGCACGTATTTTGCGTTTATCTTACGGGGGGATTCAAGAAACCTCGTGAATTAACTTGGGTTACAGGTGTAATTTTAGCCGTATTAACCGTATCTTTTGGTGTAACTGGTTATTCTCTGCCCTGGGATCAAATTGGTTATTGGGCTGTCAAGATTGTAACTGGTGTACCTGAAGCTATTCCTGCAATAGGGTCTCCCTTGGTAGAGTTATTACGCGGGAGTGTCAGTGTAGGTCAATCCACATTGACTCGTTTTTATAGTTTACACACTTTTGTATTACCTCTTCTTACTGCTGTATCTATGCTAATGCACTTTCCAATGATTCGTAAGCAAGGTATCTCAGGTCCTTTACGAGCGGGAAGAAACACAATAGGGATTAATATTCATATTATCTCAATAACTTAACTTCATTAAATTATTCCATTGCCATAGATATTTTTAGAAACAGAATATCTCATGGATTTTGTTTTCTATTCCGAAGTATTACTGGGTTCAGACCAATGAATAGTCGAAAATAGATTCTTTTCAGAGAGAAGATGGATTACGGGAGTGTGTGACTTGAATTATTCAACTTCGGCTATGCAGATTTTCCATTGAATCTGTCACATCAACATCCAATGATAAAATGTGTCTCTATCCCGATCTCGCTCCTACTTGTAGGAGGGTTAAAACTCGGGTACAAAAATCTCGTTGGTTTTGAAAAGAGAGTTATTTCCATGATCGAGTTATAATCTCAAAAAGGCTTCGCAAAATCCAGTAAGTTAAAGTGAGATATTTTTTCTTGGGAGAAAAGGAATATGGTGAAGAAATGCATTCACTTCCCTTGCATCTCAATCGAAATAATACCATCGGAGTGAAAGGGAGATCCAAAGAAAAAACGGATAGATAAGCCGGAGTGTTAACAAGTTAATACTATTACGTTCCAAAACCTTGTTCCTCCGTGGAAAAGAAAATGACTCATAAGGAATAAGATTGTCCGAAAAGCGTATTGATGATCATAATGCCCAACCCCAAAATTATGGCCTACTTGGACAATGAGCATTTAATTCAAATAAAATGGGGTTTGGAAAGAATCCCTAAAACAAAGCGTTAGAGATCATATAATATTTTTATGTATCCTAAAATAAAAAAATTATAGTTATTGCTTGAGCCGGATGAGAAAAATCTCTCATGTCCGATTCTATGGGAAGAAGAATAGATCAAAATTTGTCTATCCCGATAACAAAAAAACCTGACTTAAATGATCCTGTATTGAGAGCTAAATTGGCTAAAGGTATGGGACATAATTATTATGGAGAACCCGCCTGGCCTAACGATCTTTTATATATTTTTCCGGTAGTGATCTTAGGTACTATTGCATGTACTGTAGGTTCAGCAGTCCCAGAACCCTCAATGATCGGTGAACCCGCAAATCCATTTGCAACTCCCTTGGAAATATTGCCTGAATGGTATTTCTTTCCGGTATTTCAGATACTTCGTACAGTGCCTAATAAATTATTGGGCGTTCTTTTAATGGCCGCAGTACCCGCAGGATTATCGACAGTACCCTTTCCAGAAAATATTAATAAATTTCAGAATCCATTTCGTCGTCCGGTAGCTACAACAGTTTTTCCAATTGGTACTGCAGTAGCTCTTTGGTTGGGTATTGGAGCAGCTTTACCCATTGATAAATCTCTAACCTCAGGTCTTTTCCAAGATCAATAATTTGATTCAAGATTAATTACTTGATTTGATTGTTCGATTTTCCCTTGTAGAAGATTTTTTTTTCCCATATCCAGGGAGGACTTGCTTCAAAGCAAATAATCCCTAGATATATCAAAAATTCAATAAATTCCAATTATAAGAAATATAAGTTATTTTAATAAATTCAAATGGAGTGATTTCGGTTATTCCATTTGATCTTTCTCATTATGATTTGAATCCAACTGTAGTTTATTTTTCTTCAAAAGAGAAACATAAATGAGGTTATTTATTGAACTTCAAGTTTCCCCAGGTAAACTTATTCCAAAACGTTTCCACAAAGCTTCCAATACTTGTTCAACAGATTTGATTCCAAAATTTTTAATTTTCATTAGATCATCTTGACTATAATCTAGAAGGTCTGATATCGTATGTACATTAATTCTTTTAAGACAGTTATAAGCTCTCGGGGGTAATTCCAATTGGTCAATAAAGATATGTCTGAAAGTAACTTCTTTTGCCATCTGATCTACCTGAATCGACATAGGAGGAAGAACGGAACAAGACAACGCATTAGATTCGTTTATATCCCCCATTCCATAAATCTTTTCCCCGTTTTCCGCATGTAAAAAAGGAATAAATAAGTTGATCAAACTTCGAGAAGCTTCATAAATTGCTTCTCTGGGAGTGATACTTCCATTGGTCCATATCTCAAGCAAAAGCATCTCTTTCATTATCTTCTTGTCGTGGCTTTCGAAACAATGAATACTATAATTCACATTTCGAATAGGCATAAATACAGCATTTAGAGGAAAATTTCCATCTTGAGATTTTACTATATTTTGTCTACGATATCCACGATCTCTTTCAATTCTCAATTCAATATTCAAATGAATCTTTTTAGTAAGAGTGGCTATATGTTATGCAGGATCAATTATTTCAATAGAAGGTGGTAATATAATGTCTTGAGCAGTTACCTCTCCGGGTCCAATGATAGATATATATGCTTTTTGAATTTCAGAAGAATTGCTTCTAAGCACAATCTCTTTTAAATTAATTAAAGTATCATGTACTGATTCTTGAATACCTACTACTGTAGAATATTCATGGGTTATTTTATCAAATTTTGCAGAAGTGATACATGTTCCTTCCAATTCCCCGAGTGATGCTCTGCGCATGGCGATTCCTAGAGTATTAGCTTGACCAATTCCAAGTGGGGATATAATGAAACGACTATGATGAAGACGCTCATTTTCAACTTTAGATTCGATGCACTTCCAATATGCAGATTTAGCAGATAGCGGTACTTTATTCGTACTGTTCACAATCGCTGTTCCTTTAATATTATATACATCTCTTTTTAGGAGGTCTACATCCGTTATGGGGCATAGGGGTTATGTCACGTACGAGACTCAGTGCCGAACCACTTCCACAAATAGCTCGTAATGCTGTATCTCTTCCCGGACCCGGACCAGTTACCACGACTTCTGCTTGTCCCATACCCCGATCAATCAACGTACGAATAGCATTTTCCGCTGCAGTCTGAGCGGCAAATGGTGTACTTTTTTTTGCACCCTTGAATCCGCAGGCACCGGCGGAAGACCAAGAAACAACTTGTCCTCTCACATCCGTAACAGTAACAATGGTATTATTAAAACTTGCTCGAATGTGAATAACACCTTTGGGTATTCTCCCGCGTTTACCTCCACGTAGACTACTAATCTTTCTAATAAGTCTTGGCATTGTTCCCATTTCCATGTATGAGAATAATAGTTATTATATAGGATTGGAAATGATTTATACAGAGTAATTGTATATGATTTAAAAGATTAAGAGAAAAAGAAAAATTTTGTGCGGAAAGATAAATAAAGATGATTACCCTTGCCTTTGCTTGTGCTTCGGATCGGAACAAACCACCATGATTCGTCCTCGTCTATGAATTAGTCGACGATTTTCACAAATTTTACGAACAGAAGCACGAATTTTCGTGTTTGTAGTCCTTATTTCGATATAATCACTGATATAGAGAATGCAGATTTTGTTCGTTATGACAATTTATTTCCTTTCGTTTGTTATTCTCGACATCCAATATTACAAAAAAAAATTCAAGAGGACCTGATCATTCAATGATGTCTATAGATTAGATTATACGTCCTTTATTTGAATCATAAATAAAAACTTGATTCTACCTACCTACTTTCACTCTATTCTTGGTAATATTCATATATAATTACGTCTAATCTTTTTTGGAACATGAGTTGAAACTTTACATCCATTATATGAACAGACTCGGAACATGGCATCGGGAAGTAATTCAGTAGCTACAACCTCTATGTCAACCAAACTCTGTTTCTTCATTAAAAGGAAAATCTTTTTCGAATTAACTAATATAAATTTATAGAGTATTAGTTAGTTTTTATTTGATAAAAGAGATTTCCCATATGGAATAATGAATTAAAGATGTGGATGAGTTACCATACGTAACGTAGTATCTCTCCCCCAATTTGCCTCTGCCGAGCCTCTCGATCTGTCATAATTCCGCGGGAAGTAGAAAGAATTGCCATTCCCGTTCCACCTGAGACTTCAGGAATCTCCCTATAGTTAGAATATATTCTTAAACCGGATCTGCTAATACGTCTCAAAGCAGTTATGTATGGTTTTTTCTTCCCCCCCTGATATCCCAGGGTTAGAACTAAAAAACAGTTGTTTGTACCTTCCCGATGTTCACCAAGGGTTTCCACAGAACCTTCTTGTAAAGGAATTCTTCCAATATTTCTAGTGATATTAGTAGCTGGTACTCGAACTGTTTCTGCCTTCCTTAGGTTAGCATTCCCTATAGAGGTAATCATATTAGCAATGGTGTCGTTACCCGTGAAAACTGGTTATTATTGATATAAATAAACATTTTAATTTAATAAGTCTTTTTGAAGGAATATGCCCGAAGCACAATCTCTAAATTGATTAAAAAAAAAATACATATATTTTCCCTTCTCCATCAAGTGATAGGAGACACAATGGAATAACTAGGAGAATCAAGTAGTTGGAATATCTTAATTACATTTTTCGAGAGTAACTTCGGTTCATGGTTCGAAAGAGAAATTGGCGGCTGGCAATAACTCAATCAGATATTATTATTTTTATTATTATATACATTATATTATTCCAGTTTTCGATTATCGAAACCATTCAAATATTGTTTATTGTAGAACTATATGATCTTTTGTTATTCGTGATACTTCGGGAGCTAATGAAACTATTTGAGTAGAATCAAATTCTCTTAATTCTCGGGCAATCGGGCCAAAAACTCGAGTTCCTTTTGGATTTCCCTCCTTATTGATGACAACTGCTGCGTTGTCATCAAATCGTAAAATCATTCCATTGTCACGTTTGAGTTCTTTACGGGTACGTACAACTGCAGCTCTAACTATTCCCGATTTTTTGGGAGGCATATTCGGTACTGCTTCTCCAACCACAGCTATAGTTGCATCACCAATATTCGCATATTTACGATTACTAGCTCCTAGGATTCAGATACACATTAGTTTTCTAGCTCCGCTGTTATCCGCTACATTCAAATAAGTTTGAGGTTGAATCGTTTTTTCGTCGAAAGATCATATCCCCCAAAGTGTATTTTTCCTTCTCCGGGAGTGCGAGGAAGATGGAATATGGCTAATTTCTATATTAGGGGATATCTTCTCGTTAGACTTGTCTTAGAATCTTTCTGATTGTATGTTTCTTATGGAATAGGCATTTCCTAGTTTTGTATTTCCATGGGTGTAACAGTAATAAATTGAGTACGTATAGGCATCTTGTATGCAGCCATTTTCAAAGCCGCTGTAGCAATAGCTTCTGGTACTCCACCCATTTCATAAAGTATTCTACCCGGTTTAACGACAGATACCCAAAATTCCGGAGATCCTTTTCCCGAACCCATACGTGTTTCTGCAGGTCTCACAGTGATAGGTTTGTCAGGAAATATACGTATCCATATTTTTCCACCGCGACGAGCATAACGGGTAATTGCTCGTCGTCCTGCTTCCACCTGTCTGGATGTGATCCAAGCAGGCCCAAGTGCCTGAAGGGCAAATCTTCCAAAGCAAATAAGATTGCCTCGAGCAGATATTCCTTTCATTCTCCCTCTATGTTGTTTACGAAATCTCGTTCTTTTAGGGTTATAGTCGATTGTATTTTATCTCTACTTCAAAACCGGACATGAGAGTTTTCTTTCATCCGGCTCCTTACAAATAAAATCTTGTAAAATCTCATTTTACCAACGAAAGGAGAAACATTGTTCATTTTCAATAGATATATGAATTAACTAAATCGAAATTATGAAAACCCGAAAGTCTTCAAAAATTTGTGTTTTTAATTTTTCAATCTCATTCAATCAAATTGCACAGTTCCTTTCATACTTCATTAGATTTTGCAAGATAATTTTTACAGGCGAATATTAACTCTTGTAAGATTTGCTTGATGAAAATTATATTATAGCTTTTATAATTGTAAATATATTAATTATCGGTTTATTTCGCCATCCTACCCAATGAACAATAAGATTTATATCAATCTTTTTTGTTCAGAAGTTCCATCGTTCCCATAGCTTCCAGATACACGTTCAGGTTCCCTCTCTGCAGTGAAGCCTTTTATTTCCCTCTCACAATTCAATTTTCTTAGTATTCATTGACTTAAGGCTTTTTTTATAATCCAGAATCATTGAATAATTCGATAATTAATATTGATTCTATGCTTTATCACACTGCTCCTCGAAAGGTCTTATTCTTTTTCAACCATACGATTCGAAAAGAATATTTAATCATTTCATTTTTGTTATTAATATTCTTGGATAGTTTCTCGCTTCACAAATATCAATTCTTTTGTGGAGAAAGTAATACTACCTCGTAGTTAATTTATTGGATTATGATAATATGAAGCAATGAGCTAGTTTCTAGTATAAACTGAAGATTCGTTGGTTTCCTAGTCTCTTCCTAAGAACCTCAGTTTGAACGAGTCGCACACTAAGCATAGCAACTTCTTTTCCAAGATATTATTTTACGAAAAGATTTTCATTATATATCTTATGTATATGGATTAGAAATAGAATGAATGGGAATTAATTAATTTAGTCTTTCTTTATCTAACATTGTAATACAAATTGAAAATATGAATTGAATGGATAAAAAAGAAATTATTGTTCATCTCGAAATATCCAAACTTTTATTCCTAATACTCCATAAATAGTTTTAGCTGGATAGTAACAATAATCAATTTGAGCCCGGAGAGTTTGTAAAGGGACTCTACCTTCTCTGGCCCATTCAACACGAGCAATTTCAGCTCCATTAAGACGTCCCGCAATTTGGATTTTAATACCTTTTATATTTTTTTTCTTCTCCAGTTCAATAGCCTTTCTCGTAATTCTTCTAAAAGCGACTCGACTCCTCAGTTGTAAGGCAATATATTTCGCAAGTATATTTGGTTCTCCGTATGTTCCCGCTATTTCTGTCAAAGTTATGTGAACTCTTCGAATTCTATTCAATAAATTACGTTGCACATCTCTCTTTAATTGTTCAATCCCTTGGCCATGGCTGCTTTCGATCAATAAGGCCGGGAATTCTGTATGTATCTCGACCAGAAGTAAGTCTGTTTTTCTCTGAATTTCGACACGTGCAATTCCCACTCTATAATTGGAGGAGTTCCTTATATATCTGTGTACATAATTATCGATACAATTACGTACCTTTTCATCCTCCTGAAGATACTCGGAATAAATCTTTGGCTGTGCAAACCAATGAGAATGATGATTCTTGGTTATACCGAGTCGGAAACTAAGTGGGTTAATCTTTTGTCCCATGCATCCCCTCCCTCCCCCAATGATATTAGCATAATTTGATTTTTCCAATTTTCTTTTATACGGATTTGCTTTTTACTACAATAGTTATATGACAAGTAGGTTTATGTATTGGATAAGCCCGTCCTTGAGCCCTAGGTTGGAATCTTTTCAAAGAAGCACCTTCATCTACTCTAGCTTCACCAACGAATAAATTAGCTTTGCTTAAGCCCAGAATCTGACTAGCATTTGCTGCCGCAGAGGAAACTAATTGTAATATGGGATAACATGCTCGATAAGGCATGAATTCTAATATCATAAGTGCTTGTTCATATGAACGACCACGAATCTGATTAACTACTCTGCGTGCTTTATGAGCAGACATATGTATATGCTTAGCTAAAGCTCGGACCTCCGGATCTGAGCTATTGGTTCTCATCAAATATTACCTCCTAATCAACGACGGTATTTTTTATCACTTTTTGCATGTCCCCGGAAGATTCGAGTAGGTGCAAATTCTCCCAGTTTGTGACCCACCATACGATCTGTTACATAAATGGGTAAATGTTCTTGTCCGTTATGAACAGCAATCGTGTGACCAATCATAGTAGGTGCAATGGTGGATGCACGGGACCAGGTTATTATTACTTTCCCTTCCTTTCCCATGTTAAGACTCTCAATCTTTTTTATTAAGTGATCAGCTATAAAAGGACCTTTTCTTAGTGAACGTGTCATTGTCAACTACCCTCTGTTTTTTCCCCCTTCTGTCCAATCTCTTTAGCTATTTCTACGGCGGTGAAGAATCGAAGGATCACTATATTTATTATTTTTTCGACTTCTTTTCCCAAGTGCAGTGCGACCCCAAGGGGTTAACGGTTTTTCCCTACCAATCGGAGCTCTGCCTTCACCACCCCCATGAGGATGATCTACAGGATTCATAACTATTCCCCTTACTTCGGGACGTCTACCTAACCAACGTTTAGATCCAGCTTTACCCAAGGTCCGATTATTAGCATCAACATTGCCTACTTGTCCAATTGTTGCTAAGCAATTCTGAGATACTAAACGAACTTCTCCGGATGGTAATCTTGATGTAGCCAACCGACCCTCTTTTGCAATAAGCTTCGCTACAGCACCCGCTGCTCTAGCCAATTGCCCACCCTTTCCAGGTGCTATTTCCACGTTATGCACAGCTGTGCCCAAAGGCATATTGGTTGAAGTAGATTCTTATTTGTCAGAAATGAGGATCTCTTCCCGAACTGTACAAGCCTCTCTCAAGGCATACAGCTTTCCAGATGCATAAAATTCTATATTATTAAAAAAAAAAAATAAAAATAAAAAATAAAAATAAACCTAATTCTGAAAAATAAATATAAAATGAAGTTTTAGAAATAAATTTATTTTCCACATCCTAAGTTTGTTTTTCCATCATCTGGCTTGTGTTCCTCATGTAGCATCAGAATGAATGACTTTAATAAATTACGCTAACATATCTTTATGTTCTGGATAACTTGGGAGGCATATTCAACATTATTTCCATCTCCAAAGATACATTCTCACTATCCAGCTTCAATTTTGCCTTTGACCATCAAATCGAATGTGAGTAACTTGTTTACCGTGAAATAAAATATTAGAAAAAAGGGCCCCTCTTTTTGTCTATGCTTGAGACGATATAGTCTTCTCCATATTATCTTATCTCTAGAAGTCAGTAATTTAGTGGAAGAAAAATATTGAGCTTAATCACCCGCTACTGTTCCTCCTCAGTTTCCTTCCAAGGTCACCGAACGTAGAACGATCGGATTAGTGATAGATTTATAGGTTTCGCTTCAAACCTAACCGGTTATTTCCGATTACGTAAATTAATAATTCAAATCGCACTCAAAGGTAGGGCATTTCCTATTGAGATAGGAGCTTTTGGGCCGGAAACAACAGTATCTCCAATTTTGATTCCTTTGGGATGTAAAATATACCTTTTTTTGCCATCCCCATAGTATACGAGACATATGTATGCATTACGATTAGGGTCATATTCTATGGTAACAATTCTTCCGGATATACTTCTTTTATTTCGTCGAAAATCAATTTGACGATATAGACGTTTATGACCGCCTCCTCTATGTCGGCTAGTAATAATTCCTCTGTTATTACGACCTTTTTTACATAAAAAGCCAGAGGTTAATCCCTTTTGCGGGTTAGATCGAACTATTCCCTCAAGATCCAACACGGATCGATTGCGTGTGCCTGGAGTATAGGCTCTATATAAACGGATGGCCATATTAATATAGTAAATTAAAAAATAATTTTTTATTTTTTCGAGAATAATGGAATAGAATTCCTGGGTTGAAGTGTGACAATCATTCGTTTATAACGAATCGGATGCTCTATTACAGAATTTACATATCTCTTCTTTTTTGGAGGTCGATGACTATTCATAGCTATTACTTTTACATCAAAAAAATGTTCAATCCAATGTTTTATTTCAGTCTTATTGGAATTCAAATCAACGTCAAAACTATATTGTTTCTTTTCCAGTAAACGAATAGTTTTCTCTGTAAGTACTGGGTTCTTCACTCTATCCATAATTACATTCACTCCCTACTAAACTAAATTTTGTTTCTCAATATACACGTATATATATTTCCCCAGGTAATCATAACAATTTCTATAAACATTGTATAGTTTTTTACATAAAAAAACATTGAATTTATTTTTATACAAACTTTATTCGGATATCTTTTTATGTAGAGATATATCTTCTTTCTCTTGTGCATCCAGCAGGAATTGAACCTGCGAATTCTCCAATTATGGGTTGGGTGCTTTGACCACTCAGCCATGGATGCTAAATCTATTTTATCCAAATCATTCTATGGAGTATACTCGTACTTCTCAATTGAAT